TTTTCTATTTTTTTTATAAAAAAAAGGTATAATGTATATAGATTTATAAAAAAAAATAGAAGCATCCATAGCTGAACGGTTAAAGCACCCAACTCATAATTGGAGAATTCGCAGGTTCAACTCCTGTTGGATGCATTAATAAAAATTTTAAAAATTAAAAGTAATAATATAAATATTTGATACTTTATTAAAATTTTAATTAAAATAAGCTTAATAAAAAAAAATGTCTATAGAATATTTAATTTTTTTGTTACAATTAGTTAAATATTCTAAAAAAATAACTAACTAAATAAAATAAAAATTTTAGTAAAAACTATTTAAATTTAATTTTAAATCAAAAAAGGAGCCAAAATAACTATGGATGAAGTAAAATACCCCGTACTTACTGAAAAAACAATTCGTTTGCTAGAAAAAAATCAATATAGTTTCAATGTTAATCAAAAATCTACTAAAACACAAATAAAAAAATGGATTGAAAACTTTTTTAATGTAAAAGTAAAAGCTATAAACAGTCATATACTGCCTGAAAAAAAAAAAAAAGTAGGTCCAATTATAGGACATTCTGTACACTATAAACGAATGATTATTACACTTCAACCTGGTTATTCTATCCCATTATTTTCAAACAAATAAACTTTTTTAATTCTTATCTATCTTATTTATGACTATACGTTTATACAAAGCTTATACTCCAGGCACACGAAACCGTTCTGTATTAGGTTTTGAAGAAATTGTTAAATCCAATCCTCAAAAAAAATTAACTTTTCGACAACATAATAAACAAGGCCGTAATAATCAAGGAATTATTACTAGCCGTTATAGAGGAGGAGGTCACAAACGTTTATATCGTCAAATTGATTTTCGCCGAAATAAAAAAGAGATTTTGGGCAAAATCTCAACAATTGAATATGATCCAAATCGTAGTGCAAATATTTGTCTTGTACATTATGAAGATGGAGAAAAAAGATATATTTTACATCCTCGCGGAATAAAAATTGGAGATACAATTATTTCTAGTAATGAAGCTCCTATTTTAATAGGAAATGCCTTACCTTTGAGTGCGGTTTGAATTATTTATTTACGCAATTGGAAAAATCCAAGTAGATTTACAGTAAAATCTATAAATCTGTCACTAATTCAGTAATAAAAATAAAATTATTACTTTAAACCTTCAAGGGAAACTAAAAAGGAACAATAGCTTGTGATATAGTTTTTTATTAACATATTTTAATATAAAATAAAAAACTCAAAGATATTCTAATATGGAGAAACTTTTATTTTAATTTAAGCATAGAAAATATTGGCAACACTTGTTTATAATTTTTTTTTACTAAATAAAAAAAGCAAGTTAATCACATTCAAATTGATGGTCAAAGGCAATTTTGAAACTATAATGTGATTTTTATTAATAAAAAATTAAGCCTCCTAAGTTATTAATAAACAAAAAATGTTAACGTAAATTTATAAAGTCATTCATTCTAATGTTATATAAAAAAGTACGTTAGATGATGAAAAACTAGGATGTAAATTATAATAATTAACTAAATATTATTAAATATATACATCTGGAAAGCTGTATGCCTTGAGAAAGGCTTGTACAGTTTGGGAAGAGACTCTTTTTTTTTATACAAAAACTTTATGAAAAAATTAAAGTCTACTTCAACCAATATGCCTTTAGGTACCGCTATACATAATATAGAAATAACACCTGGTAAAGGTGCACAATTAGTAAGAACTGCGGGAGCTGTAGCTAAACTCATAGCGAAAGAAGGTTATTTAGCTACTTTACGATTACCTTCTGGTGAAGTTCGTTTAATATCTCAAAACTCATTAGCAACAATTGGACAACTTGGAAATGTTGATGCTAATAATAAAAGTATTGGTAAAGCAGGGTCTAAAAGATGGTTAGGAAAACGTCCTAAAGTAAGAGGTGTTGTTATGAATCCTATAGACCATCCACATGGAGGCGGTGAAGGCCGGGCTCCTATTGGAAGAAAAAGCCCATTAACTCCATGGGGTCGTACTACACTTGGAAACAGAACTCGAAAAACTAAAAAGTATAGTGATCCTTTAATTTTACGTCGTCGTAAAAATGGATAATTAATTTAAAAAAAACTTAAAAAAACATATATAAAAACAGAAGGTAGTTGGCAATGACACGTTCACTAAAAAAAGGCCCATTTGTAGCTGATCATTTATTAAAAAAAATTGAAAATCTTAATTTAAAAAAAGAAAGAAAAATTATAGTAACTTGGTCTCGTGCCTCCACTATTGTCCCAACAATGATTGGTCATACTATTGCTGTTCATAATGGACAAGAACATTTACCTATTTATATAACAGATCGTATGATAGGGCACAAATTAGGAGAATTTGCACCTACTCGAAATTTTCGAGGACATGCAAAAAGTGATAAAAAATCTCGTCGTTAATTAGGAGGTAAGACTTAATGAAATCTACCAAGTCAGATTTAGAAGTGCGAGCTTTAACTAAACATATACGTATGTCTGCTCATAAAGCGCGAAGAGTAATTAATCAAATTCGTGGTCGTTCATATGAACAAGCACTTATGATATTAGAATTTATGCCTTATCGAGCATGTTATCCCATTTTACAGCTAGTTTCATCAGCAGCCGCAAATGCAAGTCATAATTTAAATTTAACTAGATCCAATTTAATTATAAGTGACGCTAAAGTGGATGAAGGTGCTGTTTTAAAAAGATTTCAACCTAGAGCTCAAGGAAGAGGATATCCAATACATAAGCCTACTTGCCATATAACCATTGTAGTAAAAAATAATAATCAATAAAAAATTTTATGTTAATATCATTTAGAAAGGAAAAAAAGTATGGGACAAAAAATTAACCCACTTGGTTTTCGCCTTGGTGTGACTCAAAGTCACAATTCTTACTGGTTTGCACAACCAAAAAACTATTCTAAACTTCTTCAGGAAGACCAAAAAATACGACATTGTATTGAAAATTATGTATATAAAAATATAAGAAATTCTTCGAATTATGGAGGAATTGCACGTATTGAAATTAAAAGAAAAACAGATTTAATTCAGGTTGAAATACATACAGGGTTTCCTGCTTTATTAGTAGAAAATCGTGGTCGTGGTATTGAACAATTAAAAACAGATGTACAAACTGTTTTAACTCACGGAGATCGTAAACTTCGTATGACTTTAACAGAAATAACAAAACCATACGGAGAACCAAATATTCTTGCTGAATATATTGCTTTACAATTAGAAAGTCGAGTTGCTTTTAGAAGAACAATGAAAAAAGCTATTGAATTGGCAAAAAAAACAAATATAAAAGGTATTAAAATACAAATTGCAGGGCGTCTTAATGGTGCTGAAATTGCTCGTGTAGAATGGGCTAGAGAAGGAAGAGTGCCTTTACAAACTATTAGAGCTAAAATTGATTACTGTTATTATCCAGCTCAAACTATTTATGGAGTATTAGGAATAAAAATTTGGATATTTCAAGATAAAAAATAATTATTTTTTTTTTTATTTTTAAGATCAAATTTTAAATATTTAATTTGATTTTATTTTTATTATTTTAAAGATTTATTTAATAATCTTATTATTATTTCAAAAAAGTTGTTATGCTTAGTGTGCGACTCGTTAAAATCGATGTTTTAAAAAAAAAGAAAAAAAAACGCGATAAATTCTAGTAGAAACTAGAAATTAATTCTTTACTTTTTATTAAAATACTTTATTTAATAAATGAATCAAAAAAATTTATTTAAATTCTTTTTTCATAAAAAATATTTATGAAGCAAAAAAGCATTTTTCATTTGAAAAAAATTTAATAATATAAAAGTCGTATGGTTAAATTTATTAAAAAAATAACAGTGTAACCAAACAAAAATTTCATTTTAAAAAGAATTAATTTCACAAAAGTTTTTCTTCAAAAAAGACTAAGAAAGTTGGCGATGAATACTAAAAAAACTTCACTGTATAAAAAAACCTAAACGCATATTTGAAAGTAATGAAAACGATGAAATCTATAATTAAATAATTGATAAATAAATTTAATTAATAGCTAGGATGGCGAAAAAAACGGTATAAAAAAAATATATAGATTTACTAATACATAGTTTTTTAAATCAAAATGAAATAAGTTAATATTCGCCCGTGAAATTTTAATATTAAAGTGTTACTAAAACTCAAATATTTTATTATTATTAAAATTATTATTATTTAAAAAAAAAATGAATAATAATTTTTATTAAAAAAAAAAAAATATTCAATAATTTATTTATTCACGAGAAGCCGGATGAAAAAAAATCTTCATGTCCGATTTTGAAGTAGAGATAAAAATCGACTATAACCCTAGAAAAACAAAATTTCGTAAACAACATAGAGGGAGGATGAAAGGAATATCTACGCGAGGTAATTCTATTTGTTTTGGTAAATTTGCGCTTCAAGCACTTGAACCCGCTTGGATTACATCTAGACAAATAGAAGCAGGACGACGAGCAATTACTCGTTATGCACGTCGCGGTGGAAAACTATGGATTCGTATATTTCCAGATAAGCCTATTACTATGCGACCTGCGGAAACCCGTATGGGTTCAGGAAAAGGATCACCAGAATATTGGGTATCTGTTGTTAAACCAGGGAGAATACTTTATGAAATAAGTGGAGTACCAGAAACAGTGGCTAGAGCGGCTATGAGAATTGCTGCTTACAAAATGCCTATACGTACTCAATTTATTACTAGTACAATTATACAAAAAATAAATAAAGAAACTTCAATATAGTAATTTGTTAACTAAAAACACACAATAATTTTATAAATAACTAAAATTAGTAATATTTTTTCTTAATTATATCCCCCCTTAAATTTAAAATGTTTTACGGGGGGTTAAAACAACAAAATGATTCAACCTCAAACTTATTTAAATGTAGCTGATAATAGTGGAGCACGAAAATTAATGTGTATACAAATTTTAGGCGCAAGTAATCGGAAATATGCACATATTGGTGATATAATTATTGCCGTAGTTAAAGAAGCTGTGCCAAATATGCCCTTAAAAAAATCAGAAATAGTTCGAGCAGTAGTTGTACGAACTTGTAAAGAACTTAAACGAAAAAACGGAACTATTATACAATTTGATGATAATGCTGCCGTTGTTATCAATCAAGAAGGAAATCCTAAAGGAACACGTGTATTTGGTCCTGTTGCACGAGAATTACGAGAATATAATTTTACTAAAATAGTTTCATTAGCTCCTGAAGTTTTATAAAAAATATTATAAACAATTAAAACTATTATTTTTATTAAATACTTCAATTTTTTATATTTTTTTTACAATATTTTTTTATCTATAAAACCATTTTTATAATGAATATTTTACATTTTTATTATTTTTTATTTTAAACTACTTTTATTTTAAAATTAGCAAAAAAATTTCTAAAAAACTAAAATTATTTTTTTGTCTTAAAAACTTTTTTTAAATTCTTTTAAAAAGTTTATTTATATTAATAGTAAAAAGGAGTTTTCATGGGTAACGATACCATTGCTAATATGATTACATCTATAAGAAATGCAAATTTAGAAAAAACAAAAACAGTTCAAATACCAACAACTAATATTACTAAAAATATTGGAAGAATTTTATTACAAGAAGGTTTTATACAAAATTTTAGAGAACATCAAGAAAATAAAAATTCTTTTTTAACTCTTACTCTAAAATATCAAGGACGAAAAAAAAAACCTTACATAACAACTTTAAGACGCATTAGCAAACCAGGTTTAAGAATGTATTCGAATCATAAAGAAATTCCAAGAGTTTTAGGTGGGATGGGAATTGTTATTCTTTCAACGTCTCAAGGAATTATGACAGATCGAGAAGCACGAGAAAAACAAGTTGGAGGAGAAATTTTATGTTATGTATGGTAATTTATTTACACTTTATTTAGATATTTTAAGTAGGAAAATCTTTGTAAATAAAAAAGCTAGCTAGTACTATATTTCTGAATGTTAGTTAAATTAAAAAAGGAGATTTTCCCTTTAATGAAGAAACAAAATTTAATTGATATGGAAGGTATAGTTACTGAATCACTTCCTAATGCAATGTTTCGAGTGTGTTTAGACAATGGATGTGAAGTTTTAACTCATATTTCAGGAAAAATTCGACGGAATTATATAAGAATATTACCAGGAGATCGAGTTAAAGTAGAATTAAGCCCCTATGATTTAACTAAAGGACGTATAACTTATCGTCTTCGTGCTAAATCTCAAAATAGTTAAATTTTTTTAAAAGTAAACAAAAAAATGGAATAAATTAAAAACTTAATATAAAAAATACTTTTTTACTTTTTATATTATTAAGCAAATTAAAATAGGGAATATTAAAATGAAAATTCGTGCTTCTGTTCGAAAAATTTGTGATAATTGTCGATTAATTCGTAGACGAAAACGAATTATGGTAGTTTGTTCTAATCCAAAACATAAACAAAGACAAGGATAGCTTTTTATTACATTTATATTTAATAAAAAAGAAAAAAATTTAATTTAACTTATTTCTATTTAAATCTGTTTTTTTAAACAATTAAATATTTACATTAAACTATATTAAATTTTTATACAAACTAAATAAACAATAATAATTATGCCAAAATTAGTAAAAAAAATTAGTTTACGTAAAGGTAAACGTAGAATACCTAAAGGAGTTATTCATATTCAAGCAAGTTTTAATAATACCATTGTTACTGTAACAGATATACGTGGGCAAGCTGTTTCTTGGTCTTCTGCAGGTGCTTGTGGTTTTAAAGGAACAAAAAAAAGTACACCTTTTGCGGCTCAAACTGCAGCCGAAAATGCTATTCGTGTTTTAATTGATCAAGGCATGAAACAAGCAGAAGTTATGATTAGTGGTCCTGGTCCAGGGCGAGATACGGCTTTACGAACTATTCGTAGAAGTGGTATTATTTTAAATTTTGTTCGTGATGTAACTCCTATGCCCCATAATGGATGTAGACCTCCAAAAAAAAGACGTGTATAAAAAAAAATTATAACTACATTTATATATATATATAAAACTTTTTTAACAAAATTTCAACTAAATAAAAAAATTTTCGTTAAATTAAGATAATAATTAATTTAAAATTTTTTTTACTATTAAAAAAAAATTTAAATTAAATGCTCTAAAAAATGTTTTTTATAATTTATTTAAAAAAAATCATTGTACTAATTACATTAAAATTAGGTTTAATTAATGATTATTGAGAGAGGACTTAGTTTAAACTAAGTCCTCTCTCAATAATCATTAATTAAACCTAATTTTAATGTAATTAGTTAGTTCTTTTAAAAAAGACCTAAAGTTAATGATTTATCAATTGGCAAAGCTGCTCCAATACCTAACCAAAGAGATACTGCAGTACCAATTAAAAAAACTGTTGTTGCTACTGGACGGCGAAAAGGATTTTGAAATTTATTTACATTTTCTAAAAAAGGAACTGTTAATAATCCCGCAGGTACTGCGGCCATTAACAAAACGCCTAATAATTTATTAGGAACTGTACGAAGTATTTGAAAAACAGGAAAAAAATACCACTCAGGTAATATTTCCAAAGGAGTGGCAAAAGGATTTGCTGGTTCACCAATCATTGAAGGTTCTAAAACAGCTAAACCTACACTACATGCAATTGTACCTAAAATAACAACTGGAAAAATATACAAAAGATCATTAGGCCAAGCAGGTTCGCCGTAATAATTATGTCCCATTCCCTTAGCTAATTTAGCGCGTAATACAGGATCACTTAAATCAGGTTTTTTTGTTATTAGGATAGGTTATTTAAAATAAATACATTCCCCCTAAAGAATTGGACATGAATTTTTTATTCATCCAACTCAAGCTAATTTATCTAAATAATAAAAAAATTATTTAAGTTTTTTTATGCATTAACTTAACTACAAAAAAAACTTAAATAATTTGTATTTAATAAAAAAGTTTAAAATCCAAGTAAGCTTTTTTTATTATAATTAATATGCTTTTTGGATAGTCTTATTTTTTGTAAATATTTTTAATAATTAAAAATGTATATATTTACTTAAAATTAACTTGTTAATCTATTAACTTTTTTTTCATTAGATCTTTTTTTTACTCCAATGATTTTTTATTCTAAAACTCAAAAGAAATGAATGTAGTTTTTTTATCATTTTTTTTATATAGTATAAATAAAAATATATTTCTGTTTTATAGAAATATATATTTTTTATTTATTAAAATTTATGAAGCCTATTTTTTAATTTATTAGATCATAGAAAAAATTGTATTTAAAACAAAAGTTTTTACCCAAGTTTTTTTATTTTATTATAATTTGGAATAACAACACATCTTTTTTTTTTATTTTTATAATTAATGTGGTAGGTTTAAGAAAAAACCTACATAGTTTAATAATTAATTCAAGTCACACACTCCCATAATGAAAATTTTCTCAAAAATAAAAAAATATATATTTTATTTGAAATTTTTATTTAAATAAAATATAAACGATCCATAAATTTTTTTTAAATCTTAAAAAAAAATTTATGGCAATAAATAATTTTAGTTTATAATAAACTTTTTATTATTAAAAGTTTTCAATGTTATAAATTTTTGTTAAAAATTATATTCTAATGATTTATAAAGGACCTGAAATACCTTGTTTACGAATCATTAAAAAATGCATTAACATAAAAACCGCAGTTAAAAGAGGTAATACAAAAGTATGTAAACTATAAAAACGAGTTAATGTAGATTGACCTACACTAACACTTCCACGTAATAATTCTACTAATGGTGATCCTATAACAGGAATAGCATCAGGTACACCTGTTACAATTTTAACAGCCCAATAACCAATTTGATCCCAAGGTAAAGAATAACCAGTTACACCAAACGAAACTGTTAAAACTGCTAAAATAACACCAGTAACCCAAGTTAATTCACGAGGTTTTTTAAAACCTCCTGTAAGATAAACACGAAATATATGTAAAATCATCATTAAAACCATCATACTCGCCGACCATCGATGAATTGATCGAATTAACCAACCAAAATTTACTTCAGTCATTATATATTGAACAGAAGCAAAAGCTTCAGTAACAGTTGGACGATAATAAAAAGTCATAGCAAATCCAGTGGCTACTTGCACTAAAAAACAAGTTAAAGTAATACCGCCTAAACAATAAAATATATTGACATGAGGAGGTACATATTTACTAGTAATATCATCAGCAATTGCTTGAATTTCAAGACGCTCTTCAAACCAATCGTAAACTTTATTGAAATAGAAATACTTTTATATATTTATTTTCTAAAAACCGTAAATGATAATTTTTTTTCGTACGGCTTAAATGTAAAAAATGTATATAGATCCTAAATAAACTTCTTTTTAGATATATATATATAATTATTTATTATTTTATCTCAAGTTAGCTTTTTTTATTTTAACTGCTTTTTTGAGAAATCTTTTCCTTAAATTTTTCTTTTGATTTTTTATTAAATATTTTTAATAAAATAAGATTATTCAAAGATTTTCTTGTTTGAAATTTAATAAAAATAACTAAACTTTAGATTTTTACTTATTCCGATGACTAAAAAAAATACAATAAGTAAATAATTTTTTATATCCATTTGAATTTTAATTAAATAAAAAATTTAAATTTGGTAACGAAATATAATTAGTAAATTAAAAAAAAGATTAATCATAGTTTAGTTTAAATGAAAATATTAATAAATATATATTTTTTTTTAATTTTATGCTTTAAATGTTTTATTTATAAACACTTAATAAAATAAAATAATCTTTTTTTTCAGATTAACAATTTTTTTGTATTTTTTCATTTCATTTTTTTAAACAAGTCGCACACCCATAATCCATAAATCCTTTAATTAATTGATTACACGATTAAACTGCCTTTACTAAAAAAATAAATAATTGTTGTTTTTTCATTTTATAAAAAATGATATTAAAAGGGTTCAATAAAAAAGGTTTAAACCTTTTTTATTGAACCCTTTAAGTTATTACCAACTTACAGGAACTCCATCTAATAATACCGAAGAATTGTAAAGTTCAAGAATAATGACTAAAAAAACTGCAAATAATCCCATTGCAATGCCCATTAAAGGTGTTGTGCCCCATCCAGGAGCAACTTTACCATATTCTGAATTAAGTGGTTTTAATATATCCCCTAAACCACTTCGTTTTCCTTTTGTTTTAGGAGTATCATCAATAATTTGTGTAGCCATAAAATTTTATTGCATTAGTTGAGATTTGTTAACTTTGTGTACTATTATATTAATTAAAAATAAACCATTCTTTTGGGATTACTTAAAAATGGAAACTGCAACATTAGTCGCTATATTTATATCGTGTTCACTTGTGAGTTTTACTGGTTATGCTCTTTATACAGCTTTTGGACAACCCTCTAAAGATCTTAGAGATCCTTTTGAAGAGCATGAAGATTAATTTAATCGTTAAAGACCTTCCCTTTCTTTTAGTAGTTTAGGGAAGGTCCGTCATTTTTTTTTATTTTTCTAAAAAACTAAAGAAAAGTGAAAAAAAAATTATTTTTTTTCTTTAGTTTGAATTGTAGGCGGTTCACGAAAAAAAATAGCAAAAAAAATTATTCCTAAAGTACCTACTAATAAAAATGTATAAACCAATGCTTCCATAGATTTTATTATAAGTGAGAAGTATGGAGATAGCTTTCGTACTAATTGAAAATAAATTCTACTTAAAAAAAGAAGTTGAAAAAAAAATTATATATAGTTTTTTTATAAAAAAAATGAGAAAAAATCTTATTAAATTAATTTAAACTATTTGTCTTTTAGTAGTAGGGTCTCCTAATTTCTGAAATGCTCCAAATTCAACTTGTGCATCTAAATCCGGATCAATACCAGCAAAAACGTCTCTAAATAAAGTTCTCGCACCATGCCAAATATGACCAAAAAAGAAAAGAAGAGCAAATGTAGCGTGACCAAAAGTAAACCAACCTCTTGGACTACTTCGAAAAACACCATCTGATTTTAAAGTAGCACGATCAAATTCAAAAATTTCACCTAATTGAGCACGTCGAGCATATTTTTTTACTGTAGCTGGATCACTAAAACTTACTCCGTCAAGTTCACCACCATAAAATTCAACAGTTACACCAACTTGTTCAACACTATATTTGGATTCTGCTCTTCTAAAAGGAACATCAGCTCTAACAATTCCTTCTTCATCTACTAAAACTACTGGAAAAGTTTCAAAAAAAGTAGGCATACGACGAACAAAAAGTTCATGTCCTTCTCTATCTTTAAAAACAGCATGTCCTAACCAACCAACAGCTATTCCATCTCCATTATCCATAGCACCTGCTCTAAATAGCCCACCTTTAGCTGGATTATTACCAATGTAATCATAAAAAGCTAATTTCTCTGGGATTTTAGACCACGATTCAGATAAACTAAGATTTTCACTTTTACTAGTACGAATTCGTCGATCTATTTCTTGTTGAAAAAATCCTTGATCCCATTGATAGCGTGTTGGACCAAATAATTCTACTGGAGTTGCAGCAGAACCATACCACATAGTTCCAGCAACAACAAAAGCAGCAAAAAATACAGCAGCGATACTACTAGATAAAACTGTTTCAACATTTCCCATACGTAATCCTTTATATAATCGTTGGGGAGGTCGAACACTTAAATGAAATAAGCCTGCTAGTATACCTAAAATACCTGCTGCAATGTGATGAGAAGCTATTCCTCCTGGAACAAAAGGATCAAAGCCTTCGGCCCCCCAAGCTGGAACTACAGGTTGTACTTTTCCAGTTAATCCATAAGGATCAGATACCCATATACCAGGACCAAATAAACCTGTTACATGAAAAGCGCCAAAAGCAAAACATAAAACTCCTGATAAAAATAAATGAATTCCAAAAATTTTAGGTAAATCTAAAGAAGGCTTTCCTGTACGTTCATCACGAAATAACTCTAAATCCCAATATACCCAATGCCAGATTGCTGCTAAAAATAACAACCCTGATAATACAATGTGTACTGCAGCTACACCTTCATAACTCCAAAGACCTGCGTTATTTATAGTTTCTCCAGTAATACTCCAACCCCCCCAAGATTTTGTTATTCCTAAGCGAGTCATAAATGGTATAACAAACATACCTTGTCTCCACATTGGATCAAGAATAGGATCAGAAGGATCAAAAACAGCTAATTCATATAACGCCATAGATCCAGCCCATCCGGAAACTAAAGCTGTATGCATTAAATGTACAGCAATTAAACGACCAGGATCATTTAAAACAACAGTATGAACACGATACCAAGGCAAACCCATGGAAATACCCCTTTCTCAAAGAGAATTAGAGACTATGTAACTTTTTTGCATTAATTAATAACTATACTATGATTAAATTAATTGAAATTAATAAAAAATTTTTAATTTCAATAAAAATTTTTTTTTTATTTATAAATTATATATAATATATATTATTAAATTATATATAATATTGACAATATTATTAAAAAAATAGAATATAATCTTCTTAATAACATTATAAACTAATTTTTTATTTATTAGCTACTTTTTTTTTATTTTTATTTTAAGTGCTGTTATATATTCATTTTAAGTAAAAAAAATGCCCATTGGTGTTCCAAAAGTGCCTTTTAGGCTTCCAGGAGAAGAAGATGCTGTTTGGATTGACGTATAGTGCGTTTATTAAACATATTTGGTTATATGGAAATTTGCCATCATCTTTTATTTAATTTAGATGTTTTTGTTTCATTTTAAAGTTAATAATTTTAAAGTTAATAAATTATTAAAACTTTAATAGCATGACATAATTTCAATTTTATTAAAAATTTTTTTTTCTATGGTTAGTCAACAAAAAAAAGTTTTACATTTCGTTAAAGATTTCAATTAAAAAGTAAAATTTAATGAAATTAAATAAGTAAAAATTTCTTTTAAAATTTAACAAAAAAGAAAAAAAAATAATAAATTATCTTTTATATGTAAGTAAAATTTAACTAATTTTTACCGAACTAGATTATAAACCTAAAGATATAACTAAAAACCGTTTGTAAAAAAAAAGGTATAATATAAAAAAAATATATTTTTAAATAAAAAAAATAAAAATTTTATCAAATATATTAACGAATGATTTGTTTAATAAATTGTTTATAAAATTTATAAAAAATGAACTTAAATTATTAAACTTAGTAATAGTAATAATAAAAAATAGTAAAAAAAACTTTTTTTTCAACTGTTTAAGCTGTATTGGGCAAATAAAAAAGCTAGTACAGTTATAAAAAAACAAATTAATAAATTTTATTATAGCAACCGACTTTATAGAGAAAGATTACTTTTTTTAGGTCAACATGTAGATGATGAAATTGCAAATCAACTAATTGGAATTATGATGTACTTAAATGGAGAAGATGAAAGTAAGGATATGTATTTGTATATTAATTCTCCTGGTGGAGCTGTATTAGCAGGAATATCTGTTTATGATGCTATGCAATTTGTAGTTCCAGATGTTCATACAATTTGCATGGGATTAGCCGCTTCAATGGGATCGTTTATCCTAACTGGAGGCGAAATTACTAAACGTATAGCGTTACCCCACGCTTTGCGGCTTTGCTTTTTTTTAATGAATTAAAAAATGTCTACGCCTAATTACTAAAAAAAGGTAATAATAGCATGACATAAAAAAGCTTAATAAATGTTTTTTAATAAACATATTTAAGATTAACATAATAAAAAAAATATATATATATTTTTTTTTATTTATTTCAGTGTTATAAATTATTATTTTATTTAATTATTTATTAAATAAAAAACTTAAATTTTAACTAAGATTTAGTTTAGTTATATTAAAAAAAAAACTTTGGCAATGTTTTATACAAAAAAAAATAAAGCAACAGAACCATAATAGTATTTAAAAAATAAAAATGGTATATAAATTAAAATTATGAAATCTATTAGCAAAAATTTATTTTAATAAATTTTTTTGTGTCTTTTTTTTTCAAAAAATGTTATATTAATTTATTTTTAGAGCTGTATACATTAAAATATGTTTGTACAGTTCATAACTTTGATTATATCAAAAACATTAGGGTAATGATTCATCAACCTGCTAGTTCTTATTACGATGGTCAAGCAGGAGAATGTATGATGGAAGCAGAAGAAGTATTAAAACTTCGCGATTACATTACTAGAGTTTATGTACAAAGAATAGGTAAACCTTTATGGTTGATTTCTGAAGATATGGAAAGAGATGTTTTTATGTCAGCAAAAGAAGCAAAAACATATGGTATTGTTGATGCTGTTGCTATAGAAAACACCTAATATTTTCAGTTTTTTCTTAAATCTTTTTATTCTATATAAAATAATTTTATTATAAATTTTTAAATAGATTTATAAATTAAAAAAAAATATATTTTTAAGGTTAAAATAACTTTAAACCAAACCATTCTGCATATAATTAAAAATGCCTACTATTCAACAATTGATTAAAAATAGAAGACAACCAATAGAAAATAGAACAAAATCTCCAGCCCTTCGCGGATGTCCTCAACGAAGAGGAGTTTGTACTAGAGTATATGTGCGACTTGTTATGATTAAAAACTTTTAAATAATACAAAAGGTTCAATATAGCAGAAGAACCTTTTTTTTTAGAAAGGATTAATCAATTATTTATTTAATAAATAAATAAAATTTATGACTTTTATTGGTGCAAATCCAGTTATCTTAATGTAAGCTAAAAAAACAAAGTTTCAATACTATTTATTCATGTATTAAGCGAAAAAAAAAAAAAATACAATTAAAAAAAAGATTTATACATATGTATAATTGCAAAAACGGAATAATAAGGTTAGCTGCTCAGCAAACGATTAAAATAAAATATCGTTACTATCTAACAAATAAAAAAAATTTGTTTTTTATTTAGTTAAAAAATTAAAGCTAAAATTTGAAAATTATATAAATTACAAATAACATATTTAAATTTAAAAAGCTTCGGTATATAAAAAGAACCTCACCGTTGAAGAAAAAGACATAGAAACAATGAAACCCATAATTTTTCTTATTTTAAAGTCCTATTCTTTTACTAATAAGAAAGTTTTGTTACAAAAAAAAATTATGAATAGGAAGGTTAAAGGAGCAAAAGCCATTAAATTTTTTCTTTTCTACACTAGAAAAATCAGTTTTTTATCAATAATTTTATGTATAAAACTAACATATACATATATATTTTTTTATGATTAATTAAATAACAACAAATAATAAAAAAAAATATATATTTTTTTATTAATAATGAAATATATATATATATATATATATTTGTTTAAATAAAATTCTATTTTTAATAAATTTTTTTTTATTTTTTAATCAATCAAAATCAATCAGTAATTTATGAGAGTAAATACCAATGACTAGAGTTAAACGTGGATATGTAGCTCGAAAACGACGAAAAAATATTTTTATACTTACATCAGGATTTCAAGGGGCTCATTCAAAATTATTTCGAACAGCTAATCAACAAGGAATGCGAGCATTAGCTTCTTCATATCGAGATAGAAGTAAACGAAAAAGAGATCTTCGTCGGTTATGGATTGCTCGAATTAACGCTGCAGCCCGAAGTAATGGACTTTCTTATAGTAAATTAATTCAAAATTTATATCAAAATCAAGTACTTTTAAATCGAAAAATACTTGCACAAATAGCTTTATTAGATAATAATTGTTTTTTTACAATATTAAAAAAAGTTAATGAATCTTAAAAAAATAAAACAACTTTTTAAATAAAAAAAGCTTCCCTGGAAATTAGATTACTCCAGGGAAGTTAAAAAAACTTATTAAAAATACAAAAGCTTTTAGTAAAAAAAAAAGAAAAAAAGAAAATTAATTTTCATTATTTAAAAAAGGTAATAATGCTAAAACCCGAGCTCGTTTAATTGCAATAGTCATTAAACGTTGTTGTTTTGAAGTCAATCTAGTCATTCGTCTAGATAAAATTTTTCCTTGTTCACTAATAAATCTACGAAGTAAATTTATATTTTTATAATCTATAATTTCGCCTGATCGAATTGGTGGCAAACGTCTACGAGAAGATCGTTTAGATTTGTTTATAGCTTGTTTCATAAATACTATTTATTTTTTTATTTCTTTGTGAATAGTATGCTTATTACAATAAGAACAAAATTTTTTTAATTCTAATCGAATAGGCGTATTACGACGATTTTTTTGAGTAGTATATCTAGAAACACCTAATTTTTTTTTTTCATTATTTTGAGCACAATTAGTACATTCTAAAGTAATTGTTACTCTTACATCTTTATTTTTAGCCATAATACTTTTTATTTTGAATATTAAATCTATAAAATTTATAAAATATTTTTAAAAACATTAGCAATTAAATTTAAATTTTTTAACCAATTATAATAATAATAAAAAACAAAAAAAATTATTATTGTTATTTCTAAATATAAATTTTTTATATTTAATAAATTTTATTTAGAAAAAAGGAAGAATTAATGCATCTGGGAAAAAACGATTAATTTCTATCAATAAACCAGCTAAAAATCCAAACCATAAAGTAGCTAATACGGGTGCTGTAGAAAGATATGTTTTAACATCTTGCATTGTGAGTCTCCTTATATGTACATATTTAGTAAATTTTAAATAAACTAATAAAACTGTTTATATTTTTTATAATTAATTTTTTCTTTACAAAAATAAAAAATACAAAATAAATAAAAAAATATAAATGCATTTTTTATTTAATTCAATTTCTTTTATTTTAAATACTAATTTTTTATAAAAAAGAATATATATATAATATATATATATATATTATATATATATATAGAATTTTTATTTATATACCTAAAGATATATATTTATATATTTATTTTTTATTTGTAAAATAATTAAATTTTTTTTTCTAAATAAAATTATTACAAAATAAATAAAAAGTGTAGGCAAAACATAATAAATAATATACAATTAAAACAAATAAAAAATTAATAATGAAATATGGGAGGGATGTAGCGCAGTTTGGTAGCGCGTTTGTTTTGGGTACAAAATGCCGCAGGTTCGAATCCTGTCATCCCTACCCGAAAATAAAGTAATAAAAAATGAATTATAGTCATTTCAAACTAATTTATTTTTTTGTTATAAATAAATAAATAAAAAGTAATAATACTATTTATTATCTTTGTTTATTTATAAGCGCTCTTAGTTCAGCCTGGTAGAACGCAGGTCTCCAAAACCTGATGTCGTAGGTTCAAATCCTACAGAGCGTGCTTTGTTGAAATAAAGATATTCATTAAAGATTTTTTAATGAGATATTTATTAAGTTGAAATTTATTTGTAAACTAAAGATAATTATAAATAAATTTCAACTTAATAAATATCTCATTAAAGATCTAATTGATCACCACGTCGATATTGTAAGTAAGCAGTTACAAATAAGCCAGCTAAAGTTATTGGAATTAATCCTAGGACAATTCCAGACAATAACGCTTCAACCATTTTTTATTTAAATAAAAGAATATTTAAGTTAAAAATTAACTAAATTTATTATTAATCTCAAGTTAACTTAATTGAGAAATACAATGAAATTGATTAGACCTGAAAAATTGTTATTTTTTTTTTATTTTTTAGATAAGTTGTATTTTATTTAAACCAATAAATAAAACTAACGCTGAAATTAAAGCCGCAAACAAAAATACAAAATAACTAATTATAGTAAGCATAAAAAAGTCCTAATCACAATATAACAAACTTAGTATACATCTTTGTAAAACAATTACCTAAATTTTTTATTATTTAACTTTTTATTAATTACAAATAATTATACATATAACATTAGCTTTATTTTAAAAATGTTTTTTTTAATAGCAAATGTAACTAATTTTACAATTTTTTTATTCAACAAAATTTTTATTTAGAGATTAATTAATTTATTATTATGTTGTATTGTTTTCCATTAAAAATAAAATTTTAATTTGTTTTTAGTAATTGTTATTTATACTAATTAATAATATTTTATTTAATTTGCAAAATTAGAACAATTTAAATTAGTATAATATTGTAAAAAACTATTATATTTTACATAATAAATAAAGATTTTATAAAAATCTTTATTAACTTAACAAAAAGTATTAAAAAAAAGAAAAAAATTGTAGTTTTTTTATCTTTTTTTATTTTATTTGTCTTGCTGAGCTAAAACAACCCTAGATATACTGATTTAGTATGCTTCAAAAATACCTTTGGTATAACATTGATAATCTAATAAGGATGAAAAAATTTTAATATATTTTAATATTTTTTTATAGCCTTTACAAATATATATATGGAGCTAAGCATGTCTGGAAATACAGGAGAGCGCCCTTTTGCTGATATTATTACTAGTATTCGATATTGGGTAATTCACAGCATTACTATACCATCTTTATTTATTGCAGGTTGGTTATTTGTTAGTACAGGTTTAGCTTATGATGTTTTTGGAAGTCCTCGACCAAATGAATATTTTACAGAAAGCAGGCAAGAAGTGCCTTTAATTACTGGTCGTTTTAATTCACTGGAACAAGTTGATGAATTTACTAGATCTTTTTAGGAGGTATTAATGACTATAGACAGAACTTATCCAATTTTTACAGTTAGATGGCTGGCCGTTCACGGTTTAGCTGTACCTACAGTATTTTTTTTAGGAGCAATATCAGCAATGCAATTTATCCAACGATAAATTTAAATGATAAATTTTATTTATAATGTAAAGCTATGACACAACCAAACCCAAACAAACAAAGTGTAGAATTAAATCGTACTAGCCTCTATTGGGGTTTGTTATTGATTTTTGTATTAGCTGTTTTATTTTCTAATTATTTTTTTAATTAATTAAAAAATGAATTTCTTTGCCTTATTTGGAATGAATTGACATTTTTAATATTTATAACTGTTATTTTAGTTTAAGTTTTAACTAGATAATAAATTTGAAAAAAGGGAGTATACAATAAATGGCAAATACCACCGGAAGAATTCCTTTATGGTTAATAGGTACTGTAGCCGGTATTCTTGTAATTGGCTTAGTAGGTATCTTTTTTTATGGCTCCTATTCTGGATTAGGCTCATCTTTATAAAAATGCAATTTTTAAATAAATATATAAAAGATATAATTAAGCATAAAAAAAAAAATAAAAAAATAACTTTTTTTTAATTTAACTAATCTTTTTTAATTCTTATCTATATTTCTATAATTGAAAATACATTCTGAAATTTTATTATATAAAATTTCAGAATGTATTTTCAATTGAACAAAACAACAAATCATTTTTTAAAAATCTAAACAATTATTAAAGTAAAATATAGAATAATTTTAAAAATATGAACTAATATATATGCTAATTAATCTACATTTTTAAAATCGAAATAAAAAAAAAAGTTTGTTTTTCAAAACGAGCCATTTTAAAAAGTGCAATAGAAAATTCTATTAAATTTTCACAATAAGCAATATGAGCCATTTTCATATATAATTCATCAGCTTTCCATTTTTTATAATATAAAATGAATTTCAAAAAAAAAGAGAAAAAATATTTTTTTTCTATTATTTTTTTATTTTTTAAATGGTTTGAAAAAAATAATGACATTTTTAATAATTCTTTAGTTTTAATGTTATATATATGTTGGTTATTATTTTTTTTTTTATAACGTTTTTTTTCTTTATATAAATAATAAAAAGTTTTCTTTAATAAACAATTTTGATTAGTAATATTTTTTTCAATATAATTTTTTTTTTCTAATTGAAAACAAAATTTATATTTTTCATTTTTCTTTAAATTTTTACGAAAAAACGAATTATTAAAATATATTTTATTATAATGTTTATAAAAAAAAACTACCCATTTAGTTAATTGAGATTTATTTTTTACTGTTTGCTGAGTCAAACTTTTTAAATATTTTAATTTTAATGTATAACCTTGATAATTTAAAATTTCTTTTAATAAAGGAAAAAGATAATAATACTCAAAATATTCGATTTCTAAAGAAAGTATTATAATATTGTATAAACCTAAAAAACCTAAATTAAATTTCATTATAACAATTATCCATAATAGAAGAAAAAATTTCTATTAATCAAACACTTTAGCTTTTTTTTATTCAAAAATTAAAAATTCATTTCTGCTAATTGAACTTTTTCAAATTGTTTCTTTTTAAGTACTAAAAATATTTGTGCTAATATAACTGAAGCAAAAAAAACTAAAAGACCTTGAACACGTAATTGATCTTGAAGTACTATTTCTGCATCTCCTTGCCCAAAACCACCTACATTAGGATTATTAGTTAAAGGTTGATCTGCTTTAATTAATTCACCTTCTGAAATAATAAGTTCTGGTCCTGACGGCACACTATCAACAATTTGACGACCATCTGAACTCTCAATAGTTATTTCATAGCCTCCTTTTTCTTTACGTAAAATTTTACTTACTTTTCCTGTAATTGAAGCATTATAAATAGTATTATTACTCTTACTTCCATCAGGATAAATTTGTCCTCTTCCTCTATTAGCTCCTAAATAAATAGGATATTTTAAAAAATTAGTTTCTTTATTAATAGAAGGGTCTGGTGAAAGAATAGGAAATACAATTTCACTATATTTTTTACCGGGAACAGGACCAATTACAATAATGTTTTTTTTATCAGAACTATAAGACTGAAAATAAAGATTACCTATTTTTTCTTTCATTTCAGGAGGAATACGGTCCGAAGGTGCTAATTCAAACCCTTTAGGTAAAATAAGTACAGCCCCTACATTTAATGCTCCTTTTTTACCATTAGCAAGAACTTGTTTTATTTGTGTATCATAAGGAATTTTAACAACAGCCTCAAATACAGTATCTGGTAATATAGACTGAGGAACTTCAATATCTACAGATTTTTTAGCCAAATGACAGTTAGCGCATACAATACGTCCAGTTGCTTCTCGAGGGTCTTCATATGCCTGTTGTGCAAAAATTGGATATGCTTCAGAACTAGAGGGCCAAGCTATTATTTTTAGTAGGAGTATGATTGAAATTGATCGAATCACACATTTTTTTACCCAGTAACTAATATTTATATTTTGCATAATTCAATTATTCTTTTTAAAAAAATTCATGAGTAGGATATTTAGCTATACTAGTAATCCTTATTTATAACTCTGCCCATTATAGTAATAATGAAGATGATAAATCAAAAGTATTCTATTTTGCTTTATTAACCTAAAAATTAAAAAACTAATTAATAACTTAAAAAAAACTTTTTTTAGTAAAACTTATTTATTCATTCATTGTATGATAAGTGGCTACAATAGAAGGAGATATCCGATTTAAATGACGAAAAATCCAATATTTAAAAACAGTATCTAAAATAACTGGAAAAGTTGAAACAAAACAAGATATTATATGCTTATTATGAGCAAATCCCAAATGCTCGAAAAAAGAACCTATAACTATTTCCCAACCATGAGGTGAATGAAATCCAATACATAAATCTGTTAATAAAAGAATAAAAAAAGCTTTCATTGTATCACTTAAACTATAAAATAATTCTTGAATCCAAGAATTTAAAATAATTAACCTTTGTTTACCTAAAACAAAAATAGCACTTAAAATAATAAAATAAATAATATCTGTTAGTAACTGTAAAACAGTATTTAAACTATTTTCATTATATGTTTTGACTAACTGAATTGTTTTTTTATGAATTTCTATATTAAGATCTTGTGAAAGTAGTTCTTTTAACGAATTTACCATTATTTTATCTAACCAAACAAGTTCTTCTATTTGTTGTAGTCGTTTTAATGCTATTTCTTCTTGAAAAGAATTAATAAAAATTTGAAATTGATAAGTATTCCACCAAGTTTTAAGCCAAGGCTCTAAAAACAAAAATTTAAAAAAAATAGATAGTCCCCAGGGAAAAAAAAGTAAAAATAGCATATATTGTAACGAAGCCAAAGCTTGATATCGAGCTATTTGAAAATCTTGAAGAATTAATGAAGTTGATTGTCCTGTTAGCTCTGCTTGAAATCTGGATAAAGTGCGAGTTATCGAACGAGGTACAAGACCTATAGATTCATAAGCTGTTGTAGTAAAATTTAGTTTTTCAAAATGAATACAAAATAAAGGAGTTTCTAAATTTTTTTTTTTAAAAAAAGAAAAAAAAGAATAAGAATATTTCCATGTATCTAAATCATTTAAACTAGCTTCAATCCAAGCTAATTTTTTATTCATTTCTCTTATTTCTTTCAAATCATTTTTTATTAAATTATTTGAAATAAAAAAAAAATTAAAATAAAATTTTTTTTTATAACTAATTCTAGTTTTTTTGAATTTATGCTTGATTTTTTCCAAAAATTGTTTAGTTAAAAAAAAAGATATATTTAATTTTTTTTTTAAAAAATCAAAAAAAGCAAACTGTGGAAATAAAACAAATTGTTGAATAAATTCAAAAAAAACTAAAAAATAATTAATAATTTTATAAAAAAAAGAATTAAAAAAATTTGATGTAATCAAGATTAAACTTTTTATAACCTTTAAAAAAATCAAACTAATTCTATACTCTAAAAGACTCCAATATATTATAAATAAACAATTATTTAAATTTGTATTTATATATAACATAATGGCTTGCCAAGATCGTCTCGAAGATAAAATTCTATTTTTATAAGAAATATAATCTTTTTTTATATGTTGTATTTTTTTGCTTGCTTTATAAGCTCTTTCTAAAGAACGGTATGGAGTTTTTAATAACCAAAAAAAAATTGGTGCACTATATGATTTCATAAATACTATTTAAGAGTCACTAAAATTATGAAAAAACAATATTAAAGTTTTTTTACTGTAAAAATTAAAAATAATTTTCACATTTTTATTTCTTTTTTTTGATTTATTTTAAAGTCCTTCTATAGAAACACGTAAAAATCGAGCTAACTCTGCTGCTTTTTCTTCTATTTCTCTTAAACTTAAATTTTCTCCAATACGTGTTAAAGGAATATCTTGTTGACCTTTTATTTTCAGATAAAGAATTCGCCGAGGATAAATACCTTCTTGAATTTCCATACGTATTCCTTGTATATCTTTCATAAAAAATTTAATAAAAATACGACGATTTTCTCCGGGAAATCCCCAACGAAATAAAGAAACTGTTTTTTTTTTTTTATCAAATTTATTATAACCACTACCTATATTCCATAAAATAGTACACCATAAATAAAAACTAAGAAATAGACCAGCAATACCATAAAAACACATTACAACCCCTTGAGGTACAAAAAGAATTTGTCGGGATGATAAAAAAGGTATTAAATCTTTACCAAAATAACTAGAAATGCCAACGAAAAAAAAACCAAGTGCACCTAATAAAAGAATAAAAGCCCAACAAAAGTTACTGATCCTTCGAGATCCTATTATAGGTTCTATCCAAAGCCATTCAGATTCACGATTCATAATAACATCTCCTAAAATTTATTAAATATATATTAAATATATATAGTTATAATTAACAAAAAAGTTTAACTGAGTTTTTTTTTATTTGATAACCCTTGATTAAACAAATTTAATTTATTTTATTTTATTTAATTGAAAATAAATAAAAAAAACTAAAACAAAATTTACATTTTTTTAATTTAAATTTTTAATAATAACTATTTAAAATAAATATAAACATATATATAGGTATATATATATATGTTTATATTTATTTTAAATAGTTATTATTAAAAATACGATAAGTTTAAATTTAGTAAAGAAACAAAGTATAAAAATAATTTAAAATTTTTAATAAATATTTATTAAAAATTTTAAATTATTTCATCTTGTTCAATATATATAAATAAAGAAGCCATTGTAATTGCTGGAAAAACTAAACCTATTAAAGGCACAAAAATCGAAGGTAAATAAGAAGCTGTCATAAAAGTTACCTTTAATAATATTATTTGTAAAAAAAAATAGTTATAAAAAAAAAAAATTAATTATATATTTTTTCTAAAAAAGATGTTTATTTTTCGATAAGTACTTAAAATTTTGTTAATATAAAATTTTTTAATTAAAAAATAAACAAAAAAATAGAAAAAATTTAATAAAAACAAAAAAAGGTATATTAATTTTAGCACCTATATAAAAATTATAACATTTAAATAAAAATTATAACATTTAAAAAGAATAAAAAAAATTTAATTAATTTTTTTTATTAAAAAAAATAATACAACAAATAGTTAGTTAAAAAAAAGAACTATTACGTTCTTTATAACAAGCTAAACAATAAAGTTCAAATATTTTACTTAAGACTCCTTTTAAAAGATTACGTGGAACAATTAAATCAAGTAAACCATGATCAAATAAAGATTCTGCAACTTGAAAACCATATGGTATTTTTTGACGTAATGTTTGTTCAATTACTCTTTTACCGGCAAATGCAATATAAGCTTTTGGTTCAGCAATAATTATATCTCCTAACATACCAAAACTAGCAGTAACTCCACCTGTTGTAGGATATGTAAGAATAGCAATATAAAGTAATTTTTTGTTAGATTGATGAATTTGTAAAGCAGATGAAATTTTAGCCATTTGCATTAAACTTAAGGTTCCTTCTTGCATACGTGCTCCACCAGAAGAACATACAATAATTAATGGCATAGATTTTTCAGTAGCATATTCAATAAGGCGAGTTATTTTTTCACCTACTACTGAACCCATACTTCCTCCCATAAATTGAAACTCCATAACTCCAAGAGCAATTAGAGTTTTATTTAATTTTCCTATACCTGTTTGAATAGCATCAGTTAAACCAGTTCTTTTTTGATAAAAAACCACACGACTTTTATAAGAATCTTCATCAGAAAATTTAAGAACATCTCGAGCAATCATATCCTCATCCATAGGTTGCCAAGTTCCACGATCAATTAAAAGTTCAATTCGTTCTGTACTGTTTATTTGTAAATGATATCCACATTCTTCACAAATAGATTTATTTTGTTTTAAGAATCTAACATAAAGAATATTTTCACAATTATCACATCGAGTCCATAATCCATTAGTAGTATTAACTTTAAGTTTTTTTCTTTCACTAAGAATATATTCTTTAGTTGCTTTTTCAATCGAAGCTCCAATTAATCCACCAAATCGGCGTTTATCTTCAAACCAATTCATTAAAGACATATTAGGTTTTTTATTTCGTTTTATATATTAATAATTAATAATTATTTTGTATAATTAATGTTTTTTATCATAAAAAAAAATAGTGAATTTCTTTTTGCAGACTAAAATTATATAATTACGTTTTACAAAAAAACTCTTTAAAAATGGCTTAGAAGGGATTTGAACCCTTGACTTTATGGTTCGGAACCATACGCTCTAATCCGCTGAGCTACAAAACCTTAAAAAAAAATTATAAAAAAAAAAATTTTTAATTATTAATAAAAAAAGTATTAATAAAAAAAGAAATTCATAATACGTAAAAAAAATATATTTTTTTTACGTATTATGAATTTCTTTTTTTATTAATACTTATAATTATTTATTTAAAAAAAAGAACTAAAATTAAACAGTATCAATTGTTTCATATTCAAATTTAATTTCTTTCCAAACTTCACAAGCAGCAGCTAATTCAGGACTCCATTTAGTAGCTTCACGAATAATATCATTACCTTCGCGAGCAAGATCACGTCCTTCATTACGAGCTTGTACACAAGCTTCTAAAGCAACTCTATTAGCAACTGCACCAGGTGCGTTACCCCAAGGGTGGCCTAAAGTTCCACCACCAAATTGTAATACAGAGTCATCTCCAAAAATTTCAGTTAATGCTGGCATATGCCAAACATGAATACCGCCAGATGCTACAGGTAAAATACCTGGTAAAGAAACCCAGTCTTGAGTGAAATAAATACCACGACTTCTATCTTTTTCAATATAGTCATCACGAAGTAAATCCACAAAGCCTAAAGTTACTTGACGTTCTCCTTCAAGTTTACCTACTACAGTACCAGAGTGAACATGATCTCCACCAGATAAACGTAATGCTTTAGCTAATACACGGAAATGCATACCATGGTTTTTTTGTCGGTCAATAACTGCATGCATTGCACGGTGAATATGAAGAAGTAACCCGTTATCACGGCAATAATGAGCTAAACTAGTATTTGCAGTAAAACCACCTGTTAAATAGTCATGCATAACAATAGGCATGCCTAATTCTCTAGCAAATGCAGCTCTTTTTAACATTTCTTCACAGGTACCTGCAGTAGCATTTAGATAATGTCCTTTAATTTCACCTGTTTCACCTTGAGATTTGTAAATAGCTTCCGCACAAAATAAGAAACGGTCTCTCCAACGCATGAATGGCTGAGAGTTTACGTTTTCATCATCTTTTGTGAAATCAAGTCCACCACGAAGACATTCATAAACAGCTCTACCGTAGTTTTTAGCAGATAAACCTAATTTTGGTTTAATAGTACATCCTAATAATGGACGACCATATTTGTTTAATTTGTCTCTTTCAACTTGAATACCGTGAGGTGGACCTTGAAAAGTTTTGGAATAAGCTGGAGGAATACGCAAATCTTCTAGACGCAAAGCTCGTAAAGCTTTAAATCCAAAAACATTACCAACAATAGAAGTAAATAAATTAGTAACAGAACCTTCTTCAAATAAATCTAATGGGTAAGCAACATAAGCAATATATTGATTTTCTTCTCCAGGAACTGCTTCAATATCATAGCATCGACCTTTATAACGATCAAGACTAGTAAGTCCATCAGTCCAAACCGTAGTCCATGTACCAGTGGAAGATTCCGCAGCTACTGCAGCTCCTGCTTCTTCAGGTGGTACCCCTGGTTGAGGAGTCATTCGAAATGCTGCTAAAATATCAGTTTCTTTAGTTTGATAATCTGGAGTGTAATAAGTTAATCTGTAATCTTTAACACCAGCTTTAAATCCAACACCTGCTTTAGTCTCCGTTTGTGGTGACATAGGTCCCTCCCTACAACTCAATTAATCATTCTTGCAAGAATGAGGTCTACTCGATAAATTTTTTTTTTTAGAAAAAAATTTTTTAGTATTTAATTTTGTCTAAAACTAGACAAGTAATTTTCTATAACAAAACAGTATCATTGTATATTATTTTTTATATTTGATGCAACTAAAATTCTTTTCTAGTATATTGTTTTTGTTTTTCAAGCATTGACCTATTAATCTTTCAAATGGTAAACTAATTAATAAAAATAAAATTTAATTAAAAAAAATAGTAAAAAAAAAAAAAAAATTATTGCTTCATTTTTTTAAGTAAAAAAAGAAATTTTTTACTAATAATTTTATATAAAAAAAAGCTTTGCTTATTACAAGTTTTAATTTTTTTTGTTTTCTTTACTTTTATAAAAAGTAATAAGTTGAAAATCATTTTTTTATTTACTAACTAAATGATCGAGTTGATACTAAATATTTTTTCAATACAATCCATAATTAATTTTATTATTTCTAAATTTTATGAAAACAAATTTTCGTACTCTTGGGATTTCCACACTTGCTGTTAAAAATCTAGGACGTATTACTCAAATTATTGGGCCCGTATTAGATGTTACTTTTTCTCCGGGTAAGATGCCTAATATTTATAATTCATTAATAGTTAAAGGTCAAAATACAGCGGGTCAAGAAATTAATGTTACGTGTGAGGTTCAACAATTACTAGGAAATAACAAGGTTCGGGCGGTTGCTATGAGTGCTACAGATGGTTTAATGAGAGGCATGCAAGTTATTGATACAGGAGCTCCTTTAAGTGTTCCAGTTGGAGAAGCTACTCTTGGACGCATTTTTAATGTTTTAGGAGAGCCTGTTGACAATCTTGGTCCAGTAGATGCTAGTACAACTTTTCCTATTCATAGATCTGCTCCTGCTTTTACACAATTAGATACTAAATTATCCATTTTTGAAACAGGAATTAAAGTAGTAGATCTTTTAGCTCCTTATAGACGTGGTGGTAAAATTGGATTATTTGGAGGAGCTGGAGTAGGAAAAACCGTACTTATTATGGAATTAATTAATAATATTGCTAAAGCACATGGTGGTGTGTCTGTATTTGGTGGAGTAGGAGAGCGTACTCGTGAAGGAAATGATCTTTATATGGAAATGAAAGAATCCAAAGTAATTAATGAAGAAAATATTTCAGAATCAAAAGTAGCGTTAGTTTATGGTCAAATGAATGAGCCACCTGGAGCTCGTATGAGAGTAGGATTAACTGCTTTAACAATGGCTGAATATTTTCGAGATGTCAATAAACAAGATGTACTTTTATTTATTGATAATATTTTTCGTTTTGTTCAAGCCGGTTCAGAAGTTTCCGCTTTATTAGGTAGAATGCCGTCTGCTGTAGGTTATCAGCCAACTTTAAGTACAGAGATGGGTACTTTACAAGAAAGAATAACTTCAACAAAAGAAGGATCTATTACTTCAATTCAAGCAGTTTATGTACCTGCGGATGACTTAACTGATCCAGCTCCTGCTACAACTTTTGCACACTTAGATGCAACTACGGTATTATCAAGAGGATTAGCAGCAAAAGGAATTTATCCAGCAGTTGATCCTTTAGATTCAACTTCGACTATGCTTCAACCTTGGATTGTAGGCGAAGAACATTATGAAACAGCTCAAGGAGTTAAGCAAACATTACAGCGATATAAAGAACTCCAAGATATTATAGCAATTCTTGGACTTGACGAATTGTCAGAAGAAGATAGATTAACTGTAGCAAGAGCCCGAAAAATTGAACGTTTTTTATCTCAGCCGTTTTTTGTAGCAGAAGTATTTACAGGTTCTCCCGGTAAATATGTCAGTCTTATTGAAACCATTAAAGGTTTTCAAATGATTCTTTCTGGAGAATTAGATAGTTTTCCTGAGCAAGCTTTTTATTTAGTAGGTAATATTGATGAAGCTACTGCAAAGGCTGCAACTTTACAAGTGGAGAGTTAATAAAAAATGAATCTAAATCTTCGTGTAATGGCTCCAAATCGAATTGTTTGGAATTCTGACGTACAAGAAATTATTTTATCTACAAACAGTGGTCGGATTGGTATATTACCTAATCATGCTCCACTTTTAACAGCTTTAGATATAGGTATTATAAAAATACGAGTTAATGAAAAATGGTCTACTATGGCATTAATGGGTGGTTTTGCTATGATAGATAATAATCAAATGACAATATTAGTAAATGAAGCAGAAAAATCTAACGAAATAAATTTGCAAGAGGCTCAAGAAACTTTTCAAATGGCTCAAACTAAATTATCACAAGCAAAAGGACGAAAACAAGTTATTGAAGCTAATTTAACTTTAAAACGAGCAAAAGCACGCTTAGAAGCTATTGAAATTACTTTGTGAAAAAAATTTATTAATTTTTTAAATTAATTGAATCTAATGGCATATAAATAATATGCCATTGGAGTTAATTACTTATTTACCTACTATTGGATTTGAACCAATGACTCTCGCCGTATGAAAGCGACACTCTAAACCACTGAGTTAAGTAGGCTATTAATATTTTAGCTATTCTTTGATATAGAAGCAATATTTATGTATATATATATTTTGATTTTATTTAAATCAAGAGTCTTGACAAAAAAAAAGAAATTATGTTAATATGTTGTTAATTAAAAATAATAATAGGGCTATAGCTCAGCGGTAGAGCACCTCGTTTACACGTGCGCCAATGCTTTTAAAAAATTTCTTGGATATCCAATTCACAACTATTTTTTTTTGTGAAAAAGTTTGTCTTCTTTTTATAATAAATATAAAAAAACAATAGCATGACAAAAAAATAAATTTAAATTTATTTTTAATTTAAATTTACCTTTTAATTGATATGGTAAAATTAAAAATTATTCAATGCTAAGCATGATGAGGATAATGCGAGGACCTCGAGATATTCTATTTTTTACTTACTGAGCTTTATGGTGTATAAAGCTTAAAAATTTGCAAGTAATAGAAATTCATTTGAGTAAATCCATGCTAGATTAAGCAAACCTACGTCAATATCAATTTTTTTTTTTACTTTGGGATCGCTTTAAAAGACTTTTTAAACACACGGAGCTATTTTATTATTTTAATAAAAAAAGGATAGCAAAATAACTAAAATTTTATTATTAGGTTATAAAAGAGCCCAATGCAAAAAAAAATGCATGTTGGGTTCCTAAAATAGTTGTAATTAAATTAAAAAATTTTAACTATTTTACCGAGATTGTCTACGGTTCGAATCCGTATAGCCCTAAATTATTAAATTATTTCAATTTTATTTTCATTTCTTTTTATTAATTTGTATAGTTATTTTTAGTTTGTATATAAATAGATAAATAAATATATACATTTGTGTAAAAATAGTAAATATATTATTAAAATTTTTTATTTTCATTTAAAATAAATTTGTTCTTTTCATTTTACAGGAGTATATTAATGTTTTTATTACCTAAATACAATTCGTTTTTTATTTTTTTATTAATAGCTAGTCTTATTCCTATATTAATATTTTCAATTTCTAAAATTATAGCACCAATTAATAGGAAAGGACCCGAAAAACTTACTAGTTATGAATCCGGTATAGAACCAATGGGTGATGCTTGGATCCAATTCCAAATTCGATATTATATGTTTGCTTTAGTTTTTGTTATTTTTGATATAGAAACAGTTTTTCTTTATCCTTGGGCTATGAGTTTTAACCATTTAGGTTTATCTGCTTTTATTGAAGCTCTAGTTTTCGTATTTATTTTAATTCTTGGTTTAGTTTATGCATGGCGAAAAGGAGCACTAGAGTGGTCTTAAATTCTACCTCTTACAATTACAAAAATAAAATAAACAATTCTATGAAGCCACTTATAAATTCACTTTCTAATCAAAAAAACCCAAATTCAATTATTTTAACTACTTTTAATGATTTTTCAAATTGGGCTAGACTTTCTAGTTTATGGCCACTTCTTTATGGCACTAGTTGCTGTTTTATTGAATTTGCTTCTTTAATTGGTTCACGATTTGATTTTGATCGTTATGGTTTAGTTCCAAGATCTAGTCCAAGACAAGCAGATCTTATAATAACAGCTGGTACCGTAACAATGAAAATGGCGCCCTCTTTAGTAAGATTATATGAACAAATGCCCGAACCTAAATATGTAATCGCGATGGGAGCATGTACTATTACAGGAGGTATGTTTAGTACGGATTCTTATAGTACAGTTCGTGGAGTAGACAAATTAATTCCTGTAGATATTTATTTACCTGGTTGCCCACCAAAACCGGAAGCTATTATAGATGCAATAATAAAACTTCGTAAAAAAGTAGCTCAAGAAACATACAAAGATAATTCAAAACTTCAACAAGGAAAACGATATTTCACATTAAATCACAAATTTAACTTAATATCAATTAGTAGTAGTTCTTTTCAAAATAATAAACGAATAGACTCTAAAATTTCTAAGTCTTACTTTAATTCAACTTTAGAAGATTTTGTTTTAACTAAAAAAAAAGAAAACTTAGCTTTTTTATTAAAAAATAAAGATAATAAATAAAACATTCAAAATAAATAACCTTTTTTTTTAAATTAAATATGTTAGATACTTATAAAAATAATACTACCCAAATACAAGGGCGATTATCCGCTTGGCTCGCAAAACATAAGTTGCCTCATCGACCTTTAGGCTTTGATTATCAAGGTGTAGAAATTTTACAAATTAGATCTGAAAATTGGCTTTCTATAGCTGTTGCTTTATACGTTTATGGTTTTAATTATCTTCGTTCTCAATGCGCTTATGATGTAGCACCTGGAGGAATGTTAGCTAGCGTATATCATTTTACAAAAATACAAGATAATGCAGATCAACCTGAAGAAATCTGTATAAAAATTTTTGTATCACGACAAAATCCTAAAATACCTTCTGTTTTTTGGATTTGGAAAAGTGCAGATTTTCAAGAACGAGAATCTTATGATATGTTAGGAATTTATTATGAGAATCATCCACGTCTTAAGCGTATCCTAATGCCTGATACTTGGATTGGCTGGCCTTTACGTAAAGATTATATTGTGCCTGATTTTTATGAACTTCAAGATGCTTATTAATATTAATAAAAATTTAAAACAATAATAATAAGTAAAAAAATGTTTTTGACTAAATAAAAAAATACTTTTTTATAAAAAAACTAGGATTTACTGAATATTTTATTTTGATTTTTTGTTTAATTTAAGACACACAAATTACAAAAAATCAAAATAAAATATTTACAAATATATAGCAAAAAGAAAAAGCTATAAAAACTCAATTTTTAATGCCAGAAACCAGATTTGAACTGGTGACACAAGGATTTTCAGTCCTCTGCTCTACCAACTGAGCTATTCCGGCTTTTTTCTTTAGTCTATCTTAACATAAATTGTAAACTTCTGTCAATAAAAAATTTTGAATTAAGTATTTTGGGGGTAGAGGGACTTGAACCCTCACGGTCAATAAAGCCAACGGATTTTCTTTTTACTACAATTTAAATTGTTGTTAAAATTAACATGTAAAATTGGACTCTATCTTTATCCTCGCGTGTAATTTATGAAATTTTTTGGATTTAATTTACACGCGTTAGGATAGCTTCCATCGAGTCTCTGCACCTATTTTATTTTTTTAAATCTAAAATTTGGCTCAGGATTACTTATATTTTTTTTGTCAACCTAAGATTCCCTGAATCTGAAAGCTAGCATTTAGTAAGTTTTTCTACTAAAGCTCAAATTATTTAAGTCCGTAGCGTCTACCAATTCCGCCATACCCCCCCTGTTTTTTTACAAAATAAATTTTTTTTTTGCGAAATTTTTTTTATTACTATTATTTTGTTGCGACAAATAATTATAATATTTTTTAAGTTTTAAGGCAATAGTTTTTCTATATATCTATAGAAAATTTTTTTTTTTTTTTATTAGTAAAATAAACTTTTTTTTAACTAATAATTATTGCATTATTAAAATTTTATTGATATAATAATGCAATTGTTAAAAAAAAATTATTAAATAATTAATTTTTTAATTAAAAGACTAAATCTTTAATAAAAAAATACTTTTATTTATTACTAATATTAATAAAGCCTGCTTAGCTCAGAGGTCAGAGCACCGCACTTGTAATGCGATGGTCATCGGTTCGACTCCGATAGCGGGCTTTTTTTCTTACTAAATTTATTATTATTATTAAAAAATTTTTTAAATTAGTAAAAAAAAATCTTAAAACAATAAAAAATTGAAATATTAAAAAAAAAGGTATAAAAAAATAATACTGTTTTTTTTTGTTACGTCTCTTATGTTATGATGTTTTTGACTAAATAAAAAGATAAAATTTTTTTATAAAAACATGAAACAAATTTAAAATAAAAAAAATTTGATAAATAAAACATAAATTACTGGATTACTTTTTATTATTATTATTAATATTATAATTTTATTTTTTTTGTAAAAATAAGGAGTTTTTATGTCCCGTTATCGAGGACCTCGTGTAAGAATAATACGTCGTTTAGGAACTTTACCAGGACTAAGCAATAAAATACCTCATTTAAAATCTAGTTCTACTAATCAATCAACTTCTAATAAAAAAATTTCTCAGTATCGCATTCGTTTAGAAGAAAAACAAAAATTGCGTTTTCATTATGGAATAACAGAAAGACAACTATTAAATTATGTACGTATTGCTAGAAAAGCAAAAGGATCAACAGGACAAATTTTATTACAATTACTAGAAATGCGTTTAGATAATGTTATTTTTCGATTAGGTATGGCTCCTACAATTCCTGGAGCAAGACAATTAGTAAATCATAGACATATTTTAGTCAATAATCGTATAGTTAATATTCCAAGTTATCGTTGTAAACCTCAAGATTTTATTACTATAAATGATCGTAAAAAATCTCAAGTTATGATTACTAAAAATGTAGATTTTTCTCAAAAATCTAAAATACCAAATCATTTAACTTTTAATTCTTTAGAAAAAAAAGGACTAATTAATCAGATACTAAATCAAGAATCAATTGGTTTAAAAATAAATGAATTGTTAGTTGTAGAATATTATTCTCGTCAAGCTTAACTAAAAAGTAAAAAGGTTTTTAATTTTATATATATAAAAAATTTATAAATAAGGAAAGAGAGGGATTCGAACCCTCGGTAAACAGAAGTCTACATAGCATTTCCAATGCTACGCCTTCGACCACTCGGCCATCTTTCCTTTAATATTTTTTTGTGATTTTAAAACATAAAATTGTAGAATAGCAAGTTTTTTAATTGTTTTTTAAATATGCTTTAAATATAAAAAATAAAAGTTTTTGTTTTCATTTAAATAAATAATTATAAAAAAATATTATTAATGGATTTATTCTCAAATAAAGAGAATAGTAAAAAAATAAAAATTTATTAAAACTATATTCGATTATGCCTCGATCTCAAAAAAATGATAATTTTATTGATAAAACTTTTACTATTGTTGCAGACATCTTATTACGAATAATTCCAACTACACAAAGGGAAAAAGAAGCTTTTACTTATTATAGAGATGGTGCGATTTGATTTGAAACTCTAGAAAATTAATAGGGAATAAAACATGATAATATTTCATTATATGAAGCTTACACTTAGTGAAGGTTAATTAAAAAAAGCAATTCCTTCTGTCGTGTATCCTCGATTGATGTGGCCTTAAATGCTTTAATCTGTAAAAACTAAAAAAAAGTATTAAGCAAAAGGTTAAAGCTATAATTTATTTTATTTATTTTATAAGCATACAAAATTGGAAAAGCATTACGTGTAGAAATTGACAACACAAAAACTTCGTAAAATTAGAAAAAAATTGTTTTATAATAATTAGGAAAAAAAATTTTATAATAAATTTATGGTTAGAAAAACAAAAATCCATCTCATTTGTAAATTGGGTACTCATCAAACCATCGGAGATTGTCAAAAAAGCTAATCCTTTAAAAAACAAAGTGTTAAGAACAAAAAAAATTTTAAAAATTTTCATTTTAGAAATTAATGAAAATTAGGATAAATAAATCTTTTTTAATAAGGATGGCTAGCAATTTTTTTAAAGAAAACTAGTCCTTGGTAGTTTATTATATTAGGTAAAAAGTTTTCTCAATTTTTTATAAAAAAACTTTTATAGATTAATCCTTTTTTTATATATTAAACAGGAGAAGCCGTATGAAATGAAAATTTCATGTACGGTTTTGAAACGAAGTTTATCTTTTTTTTTTTTAATAATATATAAACGATCGTAACGAATGTCAGCTCAATCTGAAGGAGAATATGCAGAAGCTTTACAAAATTATTATGAAGCTATGCGCTTAGAAATTGATCCTTATGACCGAAGTTATATACTTTATAATATAGGTCTTATTCATACAAGCAACGGAGAACACGCAAAAGCATTAGAATACTATTTTCAGGCATTAGAACGAAATCCATCTTTACCACAAGCTTTTAATAATATGGCTGTGATCTGTCATTACGTGCGACTATCAATATAATTTATTTTTTTAGTAAAAAACTACCACAAATTTGAAAAAGTGGAGACTTATTACATATAAATCATAAAAAAAAGATTTTTATTAGCTGTAATAAATAAAGCTAAACTTCATTATAAGTCCAAAAATGAAGCAAAATTCGAAGTAAAAGTCTAAAATTTCTATGGATAATATAACTCAATTTTTAACAAAAGCACCGTAAAGATCTATTATTGAAATTTTGGTCTGATACAAAAAATTCTGTTTATTTATACAAATTTACTTATGTAATAAAAGTAATTTAATTAATTATTTAACAGCGGTGTAGTTTTAAATCCTAAAGAGCTTAAGTACTTTTGATAAATTTACAATTAAATACTAAAAATTTTAACTAAAATAAGATAGTTACTATAAAAAAATAGTTTTTTGTAGTAGGAGAAAAGATAAAAAAGCTTTTAATTTTTCTTAAAATTTTATTTAAAACTTATTTCATTAATTTTCTTTTTTACTATAAATTTTATTTATTAGATAAAAAAAAATAAGGTTATTATTGTTTTTTTTAATCTAAATAAAGTAAAATTGAATTAATTAAGCCGTATGAGGTAGGAAACTCTCATGTACGGTTTTAAGGGAAGATATTTGTATCTATCCTAACCGAGGAGAACAAGCTATTCAGCAAGGAGATTCCGAAACATCTGAAGCGTGGTTTAATCAAGCAGCAGATTATTGGAGACAAGCAATTTCACTTGCTCCAAGCAATTATATTGAAGCACAGAACTGGTTAAAAATAACAGGGCGTTTTAAATAAAAAAATAAAATAGTAATTTCAATTAATTTACTTAGAATATATTTGAAATTTGTATGGTCCATTAGGCACCTCAAAGATGTGTCATAATAAATTTGAATACCTGCCCTAGGTAACTTCTGTATTATAGTTGCTCCAGTTTTAAACTGAAAAAAAAAAGATAAAAAGTTGAATAATAAAATAATAAATATCTTTTAGAAGTTTACTATTAATTATTGGTGGGTTTTTCCTATGCCTCGTCTGAAGAGAGGAGAACCTCGATGACTATTCGTTCACCGGAACCAGAAGTCAAGATTATGGTAGAAAAAGATCCCGTAAAAACTTCTTTTGAAAAATGGGCTAAACCAGGGCATTTTTCAAGAACTTTAGCTAAGGGTCCTAATACTACAACTTGGATTTGGAACTTACATGCTGATGCTCATGATTTTGACAGTCATACAAATGATTTGGAAGAAATTTCTCGTAAAGTATTTAGTGCTCATTTTGGTCAATTAGCGGTTATTTTTATTTGGCTAAGTGGTATGTATTTTCATGGAGCTCGTTTTTCAAATTATGAAGCATGGCTAAGTGATCCTACTCATATTAAACCTAGTGCTCAAGTTGTTTGGCCAATAGTAGGTCAAGAAATTTTGAATGGAGATGTAGGTGGGGGTTTTCAAGGAATACAAATAACCTCTGGCTTTTTTCAACTTTGGCGAGCGTCTGGAATAACTAATGAATTACAACTTTATTCTACTGCAATAGGTGGATTAATTTTTGCAGCTTTAATGCTTTTTGCTGGATGGTTTCATTATCATAAAGCTGCTCCTAAATTAGCTTGGTTTCAAAATGTAGAATCTATGTTAAACCATCATTTAGCTGGTTTATTAGGTTTAGGATCTTTGTCTTGGGCAGGGCACCAAGTCCATGTTTCTTTACCTATTAATCGACTTCTAGATGCCGGAGTAGATCCTAAAGAAATCCCACTTCCTCATGAATTTATTTTAAATCGTGATCTTTTAGCTCAACTTTATCCGAGTTTTTCCAAAGGGTTAACTCCATTTTTTAGTTTGAATTGGTCAGAATATTCCGATTTTTTAACTTTTCGTGGAGGATTAAATCCAGTTACTGGAGGTTTGTGGTTAACTGATACAGCACATCATCATTTAGCCATTGCAGTTTTGTTTTTAGTAGCTGGCCATATGTATAGAACCAATTTTGGTATTGGTCATAGTATGAAAGAAATTTTAGAAGCTCATAAAGGTCCATTTACAGGCGAAGGTCATAAAGGATTATATGAAATTTTAACTACTTCATGGCATGCTCAATTAGCTATTAACTTAGCTATGTTAGGTTCTTTAACTATTTTAGTAGCTCACCATATGTATTCTATGCCTCCTTATCCATATTTAGCTACTGATTACGCTACTCAACTTTCTTTATTTACCCATCATATGTGGATTGGTGGCTTTCTTATTGTTGGAGCTGCTGCACATGCAGCTATTTTTATGGTAAGAGATTATGATCCAACAACTCAATACAATAATTTATTAGATCGTGTTTTACGACATCGTGATGCAATAATATCACATCTTAACTGGGTTTGTATTTTTCTAGGTTTTCATAGTTTTGGATTATATATTCATAATGATACAATGAGTGCTTTAGGCCGCCCTCAAGATATGTTTTCAGATACTGCTATTCAATTGCAACCTGTTTTTGCTCAATGGATTCAAAATACTCATGCTTTAGCACCTAGTTTAACAGCTCCTAATGCAATTGCTAGTACTAGTTTAACTTGGGGAGGTGGCGATTTAGTTGCAGTAGGTGGAAAAGTTGCTTTATTACCAATTCCATTAGGAACTGCCGACTTTTTAGTACACCATATTCATGCTTTTACTATTCATGTAACTGTATTGATATTACTAAAAGGTGTTTTATTTGCGCGTAGTTCTCGTTTAATTCCCGATAAAGCTAATCTTGGATTTAGATTTCCATGTGATGGACCTGGAAGAGGGGGTACATGTCAAGTATCCGCTTGGGATCATGTTTTCTTAGGTCTATTTTGGATGTACAATGCAATTTCAGTAGTTATTTTTCATTTTAGCTGGAAAATGCAATCTGATGTTTGGGGTAGTATTAGCGATCAAGGAATTGTGACTCATATTACAGGAGGAAATTTTGCACAAAGCTCAATTACAATTAATGGATGGCTTCGTGATTTCTTATGGGCACAAGCATCTCAAGTAATTCAATCTTACGGCTCTTCCTTATCTGCATATGGTCTTTTATTTTTAGGCGCTCACTTTGTTTGGGCTTTTAGTTTAATGTTTTTATTTAGTGGTCGCGGATATTGGCAAGAACTTATTGAATCCATCGTTTGGGCTCATAATAAATTAAAAGTTGCCCCTGCTATTCAGCCTAGAGCCTTAAGTATTGTACAAGGCCGTGCTGTAGGAGTAGCTCATTACCTTCTGGGTGGGATTGCCACAACATGGGCATTCTTCCTGGCGAGAATTATTGCAGTAGGATAATGGCTAGGAGGATTTGAAAAGCATTATGGCATCAAGATTTCCAAAATTCAGCCAGGGCCTATCTCAAGACCCAACTACTCGTCGTATTTGGTTTGGTATTGCTACCGCACATGACTTTGAAAGTCATGATGATATGACCGAAGAGCGTCTTTATCAAAAAATTTTCGCTTCACACTTTGGTCAGCTAGCTATTATTTTTTTATGGACCTCTGGTAACTTATTTCATGTAGCTTGGCAAGGTAATTTCGAAGCGTGGGTACAAGATCCTTTACATGTACGACCAATTGCTCATGCAATTTGGGATCCACATTTTGGTCAACCCGCTGTAGAAGCATTTACTCGAGGCGGAGCATCAGGTCCAGTTAATATAGCTTATTCCGGAGTATATCAATGGTGGTATACAATTGGTTTACGTACTAATCAAGACCTTTATACTGGAGCTCTTTTTTTATTATTTATTTCAGCTCTTTTTCTAATAGCGGGTTGGTTACACTTACAACCAAAATGGAAACCCAGTGTTTCATGGTTTAAAAATGCCGAATCTCGTTTAAATCATCACTTATCGGGGCTTTTTGGAGTAAGTTCTTTAGCATGGACTGGACATTTAGTTCATGTGGCTATTCCTGAATCCAGAGGTGAACATGTGAGATGGAATAATTTTTTAACAGCTTTACCACACCCTCAAGGTTTAGGGCCTTTTTTCGCAGGACAGTGGGGTATTTATGCTCAAAACCCTGATTCAAATAATCATTTATTTGGTACTTCTGAAGGATCAGGTACAGCGATTCTAACATTTCTTGGAGGATTTCACCCACAAACACAAAGTTTGTGGTTAACTGATATGGCTCATCACCATTTAGCTATTGCAGTTATTTTTATTATAGCGGGTCATATGTATAGAACCAATTTTGGTATTGGTCATAGTATGAAAGAAATTTTAGAAACGCATACTCCTCCAAGTGGTCGTTTAGGTCGTGGACATAAAGGTCTTTATGACACAATAAATAATTCTCTTCATTTTCAACTAGGTCTTGCTTTAGCTTCTTTAGGAGTTATTACTTCTTTAGTAGCTCAACACATGTATTCTTTACCTCCATATGCATTTCTAGCACAAGACTTTACTACACAAGCCGCATTATATACTCATCATCAATATATTGCTGGGTTTATAATGACAGGTGCTTTTGCTCATGGAGCTATATTTTTTATAAGAGATTATAATCCAGAACAAAATAAAGATAATGTTTTAGCAAGAATGCTAGAGCATAAAGAAGCAATTATCTCACATTTAAGTTGGGCTAGCTTGTTTTTAGGTTTTCATACTTTGGGGCTTTATGTTCATAATGATGTTATGCTTGCATTTGGTACTCCAGAAAAACAAATTCTAATTGAACCTGTATTTGCTCAATGGATACAATCTGCTCATGGTAAAACTTTATATGGCTTTGATGTACTTTTATCCTCAGCAGATAGTCCAGCTTTTAATGCTGGTCAAACTATTTGGTTGCCAGGTTGGTTAGATGCTATTAATAATAATAGTAATTCATTATTTTTAACTATTGGGCCTGGAGATTTCTTAGTTCATCATGCTATTGCTTTAGGTTTACATACAACTACTTTAATTTTAGTAAAAGGTGCTCTAGATGCACGTGGTTCTAAATTAATGCCAGATAAAAAAGAATTTGGTTATAGTTTTCCTTGTGATGGCCCAGGTAGAGGTGGTACTTGTGATATTTCAGCATGGGATGCTTTTTATTTAGCTGTTTTTTGGATGTTAAATACTATTGGATGGGTTACTTTTTATTGGCATTGGAAACATATTACTTTATGGCAAGGAAACGTAGCGCAATTTAATGAATCTTCTACATATTTAATGGGATGGTTAAGAGATTACTTATGGTTGAACTCTTCACAACTTATTAATGGATATAATCCGTTTGGTATGAACAGTTTATCTGTATGGGCCTGGATGTTTTTATTTGGACATCTTGTTTGGGCTACTGGATTTATGTTTTTAATTTCTTGGCGTGGATACTGGCAAGAACTTATTGAAACCTTAGCTTGGGCTCATGAACGTACACCTTTAGCTAATTTAGTTCGCTGGAAAGACAAACCAGTAGCGCTTTCTATTGTTCAAGCACGATTAGTTGGATTAGCTCATTTTTCAGTAGGTTATATATTTACTTATGCGGCTTTTTTAATTGCTTCTACATCAGGTAAGTTTGGGTAATCATTTTTAAATAGCGTAAAAAAAGTATATGAAATAAAATAAATTTTTGGTTTTAATTAAAACCAAAAATTTATTTTATTTCATATAAAAAAAATAAAAAACAAACAGAAAGAGAAAATTTAAAGAAAATTTTCATTTATTTTTTCAACTAAAAAAAATAATTTAATAATTAAAAAATTATGGCAAAAAAAAGTCTTATTGAACGAGAAAAAAAAAAACAAAAATTGGAAAAAAAACATCAAATTTTTCGGCAATTTATAAAAAATAAAATAAAAAAAAGTATTTCCTTAGACGAAAAATGGGAATTTCAAAAACAATTACAAGCTTTACCACGTAATAGTGCCCCTACAAGACTCCATCGTCGATGTTTTTTAACTGGAAGGCCCAGAGCAAATTACCGTGATTTTGGTTTATCTAGACATGTATTACGAGAAATGGCTCATGGGTGTTTTTTACCTGGAGTAACTAAATCCAGTTGGTAAAAAAATTTGAAGAGACATGAAAAAAAAAATAACAATAATTAAAAAGCCCCCCTAATTTTAAATTTTAATTGGGGGGGAGGAACAAATTTATGAAAAATAAAAAATAATTGTTTAATCAATTAAAAAAGTGTTAATATATTGTATCGCGGGGTAGAGCAGTTTGGTAGCTCGCAAGGCTCATAACCTTGAGGTCATGGGTTCAAATCCCGTCTCCGCTAAATTAAATATGAAAATTTTACAAAAATAATAAATTTTAGTAAATAAAATTATAATGTAAAAAATAATCAACTAACAAAAATATACAAAATGGGTAAAATGGTAAACTTTTAATGATAATTAGTAAATAACTAACTTATTGTTAAATAATAATAATTAAAAAATAGATAATAAAAGGCGGGTAGCGGGAATCGAACCCGCATATTCTCCTTGGCAAGGAGGAATTTTACCATTAAACTATACCCGCAATTTTTTGTATACATAAATTAAATATATATATGTATACATATATATATATAGAGAGTTTTTTTAAGATAGTCAATTCTTTATTAAACTTTTTAAGTAAGGTTTATTTAAAAAGTTTAATAAAGAAAAAACCTAATAGAAAATTTTTTATTTTAAATCATAAGGTTTGTAAAAAATAGTTTTTAAAACTTAAAATATAAAAAAAGGTTTACCAAAGAAAAAAAATAGCATATTTTCTTTTTACTTTTAATTTTTTAATTAAAATAAAAATTTAAGATATAAAAGAATTAAGAACACCAACTAAAAAAACTAATCCAATCCATAATGAAGCACCTGAAAATACAACATTTTTACTACTTGACCAACCATCAGGAGAGGCAAGCACGACAGGTACACCAATTACTAAAAGAAACGAAATAGCAATTAATGCAAACACAGCCAACTGAAAAGCAATAGTCATGGTTGTGATTCTCCAAATTCAAAAAATAAAATAAATTATACCATTAATCCTTTTCTAGTAATTATTTATTTACTGAGTCAAAAATATTTTAAAAATTAAAAGTAATTTTTTTTACTCAAATTAGAAATTTAATATTTAATTTTTATTTATATAACAATATTGTTAAATAAGTTTTTATTATTATATAATGAAATAATTAATGACCTTATTTTTTTTACGTAAAACTAGGAGAGATGGCCGAGTGGTTTATGGCTCCGGTCTTGAAAACCGGCATAGTTTTTAAAAACTATCGAGGGTTCGAATCCCTCTCTCTCCTTTTTTTCTAACTCTTTTTTTTCTAAAAAAAATAATGAGTTTAAAAAAAATGGCTCGACAAAAAAAAAGCCGAGCCATTTTCAAATACTAATAATTAATTTTATTAATAATTTTTTTTTAATTATTAATTAAGGGGTGTCATAGAAAGAGCAGGCTCAAAATCACGGTCAATTCCTTTTTCAAAACCAGCTGCAGCAGCACGCGCTCTTCCTGCATGCCATAAATGACCTACAAAGAAAAAGAAACCTAATACAAAATGGGAAGTAGCTAACCAACTACGTGGAGAAACATAATTTACTGCATTAATTTCAGTAGCTACACCACCTACAGAATTTAAAGAACCTAAAGGAGCATGTGTCATATACTCTGCGGAACGTCGTTCTTGCCAAGGTTGAATATCTTTTTTCAGTTTACTCAAATCTAATCCATTTGGACCTCGTAAAGGTTCTAACCATGGAGCACGAAGATCCCAAAAACGCATTGTTTCTCCTCCAAAAATAATTTCTCCAGTTGGAGAACGCATAAGATATTTACCTAAACCTGTAGGTCCTTGAGCAGAACCTACATTAGCTCCAAGTCGCTGATCTCGAACTAGGAACGTAAAAGCTTGTGCTTGAGAAGCTTCTGGTCCAGTAGGACCATAGAATTCACTTGGATAGGCTGTATTATTAAACCAAACAAAACAGCAAGCAATAACACCAAAAACAGAAATTGCTCCTAAACTATAAGATAAATAAGCTTCTCCCGACCAAACAAGAGCACGGCGAGCCCAAGCAAAAGGTTTTGTTAAAATATGCCAGATCCCACCAAAAATACATATAGAGCCTAGCCAAACGTGTCCTCCAATAATATCTTCTAAGTTATCTACACTAACAATCCATCCTTCTCCACCAAAAGGTGATTTAAGTAAATAACCAAATATAACATTAGGACTAAGAGTAAGATTAGTAATTCTTCTTACATCGCCTCCTCCAGGAGCCCAAGTATCGTAGACACCTCCAAAATATAAAGCTTTAAATACTAAAAGAAAAGCACCAGCACCTAATAAAATTAAATGAATACCTAAAATAGTAGTCATTTTATTTTTATCTTTCCAAACATACCCAAAAAACGGAAAAGATTCTTCTAAAGTTTCTGGTCCAATAAGCGCATGATAAATACCTCCAAAACCTAAAACTGCGGAAGAAATTAAGTGAAGAACTCCAGATACAAAATATGGAAAAGTATCAATAACTTCTCCCCCAGGACCAACTCCCCAACCTAAGGTAGCTAAATGAGGAAGTAAAATTAATCCTTGCTCATACATTGGTTTTTCTGGTACAAAATGAGCTACTTCAAAAAGATTCATTGCTCCAGCCCAAAAGACAATTAATCCAGCATGAGCAACGTGAGCACCAAGTAATTTACCAGATAAATTAATAAGTCTAGCGTTACCGGCCCACCAAGCAAAACCAGTGGTTTCTTGATCACGACCGCCTAAAGACAAGGTTCCATTAAAGAGCGTTTCCACGGGGTAAAACCTCCTCGGGGAATACAAAATTTTCATGAGGCTGATCTTGAGCTGCCATCCAAGCACGAATACCTTCATTTAAAAGAATATTTTTAGTATAAAAAGTCTCAAATTCAGGATCTTCTGCTGCACGAATTTCCTGAGAAACAAAGTCATAAGCTCGTAAATTTAACGCTAGACCAACTACTCCAATTGCACTCATCCATAACCCAGTTACTGGTACGAAAAGCATAAAAAAGTGTAACCAGCGTTTATTAGAAAATGCAACACCAAAAATTTGAGACCAAAAACGATTAGCTGTAACAAAAGAATAAGTTTCTTCAGATTGAGTTGGATTAAATGCGCGAAATGTATTTGCACCATCTCCATCTTCAAATAAAGTATTTTCTACAGTTGCACCATGAATAGCACATAAAAGGGCAGCTCCTAAAACTCCAGCAACCCCCATCATATGAAATGGGTTTAAAGTCCAGTTATGAAAACCTTGAAAAAATAAAATAAATCGAAAAATTGCTGCTACACCAAAACTAGGTGCAAAAAACCAGCCTGATTGACCAAGGGGATAAATCAAAAAAACAGAAACAAAAACAGCAATTGGACCAGAAAATGCAATTGCATTATAAGGACGTAATTGCACAGATCTAGCAAGCTCAAATTGGCGCAACATAAAACCTATTAGGGCAAAAGCACCATGAAGAGCAACAAAAGTCCACAAACCTCCTAATTGACACCAACGAGTAAAATCTCCTTGTGCTTCAGGGCCCCATAATAATAATAAAGAATGTGCTAAACTATTAGCAGGAGTAGAAACTGCAGCAGTTAGAAAATTACAACCTTCTAAGTAAGAGCTAGCTAATCCATGAGTATACCATGAAGTAACAAAAGTTGTACCTGTAAACCATCCACCTAAAGAAAAATAAGCACATGGAAAAAGTAATAGACCAGACCAACCTACAAATACAAAACGGTCTCTTCGTAGCCAGTCATCCATACTATCAAACAAACCTTTTGGTTCTTTGGAAGACTTTCCAATGGCTATAGTCATAGTGATTCTCCTATTCAACTATTTTAGTTATTTTTAAGCACCTTAAATATAAAAAGTAATAATATTTATATTTTTATGTAAACAAACCCTTCTATTTTTTTTTTATATTACATATTTAATAAAATTACTATTGATATTAATATGTTTTAAGAATTAATATTTTTTATTTAGAAGGTAGGTAAACTTTTCTTTTCTTTTTATTTATAACATGTCCCTTTAACTCAAATGTTTTTTTGTTCTTTTTTTAATAAAGTTTATTATAATAATAATAGCCAATTTATTTAAAATAAAATCTTCAATTTTACTAAAAAAACTATTAATACTTTACTTCATTTAAAATGAAAATATTAAATATATTATATCAACTAATTATATTATATCAAATTTAATTAAAATATAGATTTTTATTTATTTATTAAAAGATTATATAAGCCCTTTATCGGATTTGAACCGATGACTTACGCCTTACCATGGCGTTACTCTACCATTGAGTTAAAAGGGCAATTTAAAAAAACTATTAAAAATAAGTATAAAGATAATTTGTGAAAAAAAACATAAAGTTGTCAACTAAATTCTTGTTAATAAAAATTTTCAATAAATTTTTGAAAATTAAATTTTTTATTAAAATATTTAGTATAATTACTTAAAATAAAAAAACAAAGCATACTACTATTAACTATTGACAGTAAATAAAGAATTAAGTAACATAAATGTAAGGATTAAGCCCCCATCGTCTAGTGGCCTAGGACATCTCTCTTTCAAGGAGGCGACGGGGATTCGAATTCCCCTGGGGGTATCAAATTTTTTGATATTCAACATTCATTAAAAATTTTAGATAACTATTCTAAAAAAAAAAAAAGAAAAAAATTAAATTTTCTTTTTTTTTTTTGGGTCGATGCTCGAGCGGTTAATGGGGACGGACTGTAAATCCGCTGGCAATGCCTTCGCTGGTTCAAATCCAGCTCGACCCAATTTTCATTTAAGCAAAAAAAAAAAATGAAAATTTTATATAGTTTGTTATTTTGCTATTCATTTAGATAAATTCAAAATCTTCTAATTGTTTTTTCGATAAAAACATGGCTTAATAAAGTATTAGTAGTTTGACATAATTCTTTTTTAATTGACATAATAAATATATGAATATATAAACTTTTTTTTATAGGGATTGTAGTTCAATTGGTTAGAGCACCGCCCTGTCAAGGCGGAAGTTGCGGGTTCGAGTCCCGTCAATCCCGATATTTTTTATTAAATTAATCTCATTTTTTTATTTTATTATTTGATAAATTAAATTTAAATTACTAATAAAAAGAAATTCTATTATTTTAAAATAATAGAATTTCTTTTTATTAGTAATTTAAATTTAATTTATTTTTTTAAACATATTAATAAAATACTTAATGTCATCATGAAAAAGCCATTTATTTTTTAGTAATAATTTTGTCATTTGATTTAATAAAATTTGATGCAAAATAAAAAAATTTAATAAATAGTGATAGATTTCTAAAAGAGTATTATAAATAAAAGAATCATTAAGTAATAAATTATTCACTTTTAGCCATCTTTGTTGATTATTTAAAAAGCTAAAACGAGTTAAATTTTCTCGAGGATTTTCAATTAACCAACGTTGATATAAATATACAGGAGTAAATACTTGTGGTCGTTTTAATTGAACTCCAATTCCTTCAATACGTTTAAAAGTTTCAATATTATTTTTTTCAATAAAAGGTAATTGATTCCACCAATTAATAGAAAAATCATTTATAGAATCTCGCCTATATCCACGACGAAGAAAAAATTGTTTAATTTTTTGACTCGAGCGTGATTTTTCTCGTTCTCTTCGTGCTCCATAAGTAACATACAATCTTCTCAACATTTCTTCATCTATAAATAAATTTTGACGTGAAAAGACAAAATTATTCTCTTGAAATGATAAACCAGCAGGATCCCAAAGAAATCTTCCTCCAATAAATATCATAGGCTTATTAGATAATTGAGATTCCATTCGATATTCTGTAAATAATTGAGAAAATCCTAGTATTACAAATTGTTCTTCTAATAAAATATCTTCTAATTGTAATTCCAACTCTTGTACATTTCTTCGTCTTATTCGAGATAAAATTCTTTCATAAGGAAGTTGCTCTTTTGTTTTATGTTGAATAATTTCAAAAAAATGAGAGTGTTCCGGTGAAACATTAAAATTTTTATTTTCTTTTTTGTTTAAAAATTTGAAATTATATGTAATTTCAAAATCATTAGGTCTGTTTATCCAATTAAATAAAGTAGTACGAATAAAATTAAGACGAGATATTTTCGGAGCCCAAGATATATTACTACTTAATTGATAAAATTGTTTTTTATAAAAAATTGTTTGATTAACGGATTTATTCAACAATTTACTTTTTTTATTTTGATTTATTATTGAAAAAAGTCCTTTTTTTATTAAATATAAAGGATTTTTTTTTTGAAACTGAAAATTAAATTTTTTTGTTTTATTAGTAGTTTTGTTTTTTTGTATTTCTAGCCATGAAAATTCTATTAAAAAACTTTCTAAAATACCACAGGCTAAATAAAAATCATTTTCCGCAAATTGATCAAGTGAAATTAAATTATCTGGTTTATTTTCTAATATAAACCAAGAATCTCGGGCTGCTAATCCGGCCAAACAACCCAAAATATGAGGTAAAATAGTAAACTCTTTAATTGTTGATTCCAAAATAGAAGGCTCTAAATACCACTTAGATAAATAATAAAATTTTTTTTTCCATAAATCGTTACCAAAATATAAAGGATTTCTAGAAAAATTTTTTAAAAAGAAATTTTGTATAATAACTTTTCCAACTTTATAAAAAAGTATTCCATAGTTTTGTGTAAAATTTACTTGATTATTTATATATGTAGAACCTAAAACTTGTTTATGAAAAGCTAATCTTATAATTTTTTTTTCTATAATGTTTTGATTTTGAGCAATATTAATTAATAAAATTTCATTAATAAGTCCTGATAAATCGCGTGCATTATAACCCATAGTTCTATATCCAAATTCGTTAATACATGATTTTTTATTTTTTGAATAAAAATAATTACTATATTGACTGTGTAATAAATTTGAAATTTTTTTTTGTCTTTGCAAAATACTAGATATTCGAATATTTATTAATTGATCTAATCGATTTGGAGAGATTAAAGCAGGATCTACTTCTTTTGGAAGATGAGTTGAACCAATAATAACTAAACTACTAGTATATTTTCTTTTTAAAACAGTTTGAAAATATTTTAAAAAAATACCAAGTAAAAATATTGGATCAGATTCCACATTTTGAGTTAATCGATTTACATTAAGTTCATGAATATTTTGCATCCATATTATACAAGGAGACAATTTTTCGGCTAACTCTAAAATAAGATTTAATCTTCGTAAACTTTCCATTAAAATATTCATCCAACTTTCAGTTATAATGTCAGGTTTATTATATAAAAGTTTATTTATAGATATTTTTATTAAAGGAACAAAAGAATTTGCTGCTATAGTTTTTACTAAATAAGAACGTCCCGTTTCTAAGGAACCTATTAATAAAAGTCCTTTTGAAGAAAAAAGTTTTAATTCAAGTGGAATTGGTTTTTTATAAAAAGTTGATCTTAATGTAGCAAATTGACCTGATACATACAAAGAATTTGTTTTTTGCCAAAAAGATAAAAAAATTAAATTTTCTGCTAAATAAAATTTATTAAATGGATAATTTATTAAATTTTTTTGATAGTTTTCAGTTAATTTTTCTAAATAATTTTTAAATTTGTGTTGTTTTATAATTGAATAACCAAGTTGAAAACTTAAAAAATTAATATTAGAAGTTAAATTTAATCGATATTGATCAATTTTTTTATCAGCTATTAAAGATTGAACTAATAATTTTCGTTCTCTACGAGAAAGATCTAATCCTTTATTATTAATTAATAAATTGGTTATTTTTTTATTTGTAAATAAATAAAATTTTGCATATTTTAAATAATGCGGAAAATTTTTAAAAAAATGTATTACTAAGTTTTCTGATTTAACTAATTGTATTGAATTATTTTTTATTAAATTATCTAAATATATTCCACGTGAAGAGTCTATTAAATATTTAATTATTTGGAAATATCCCCATAACTCTAAATACTCTGAACCTAATAAAATAGAAAAATGTTTTTGAAAAATTAAATAGCTAAAAATAATCAAACTTATAATTGTTAAAGATTTTTTATTCCATTTATTTATTAAATTAGAAAAAAAAGACGGCGATTCACTTTTTTTATTTTTATGATGTTTATTAATTTGTTTTAATAATCTTAAATTCCAAATTTCAACTGAATTATTTAGCAAAAATTTTTTTAAGTTAAATTTTATATTTTTTAATAAATAATCTATTTTTTTATTTTCTAAAATTGTAAATAAAATATAATTAAATTGATCATTAATATTTAACAATAATTCTAAAAATAAATTTGAAACTAAATTTTGAAAATATTTCCACCATTGAAAAGTAAAAAACCACGATATATATTTTTTAAAAAAATTCCATTGTACAAAAAAATTAGATGTTTTAATTATTTTATTTTGTAAAATTAATTTATTATTATTATTTTTTTTTTGAAAAAATGATAATACAAATTTCTTTTTTTTGTAATTTCTTTTTGCATTATTTTTATTTAATAAAATATTGTTGTTTATTAAAGTTTTTGTAAAATTAGATTTTACAATAAATAATTTATTAACCCAATTATCTATTTGATTATTTTCGTTTTGAATTTGGATAAAAAATTTAGATAGTAATTTATTTTCAAAAAAAGTTGTTTGATTATTGTTATATTGTTTTAAATGTTTTTGAATACGTAAATTATTGTTTGTTAAATTTTTATGTTTTTTAGAAAAAATTGGATTAAATTTCATTAATGAATTTAATAATTTATTTAAATGGAAAAAGAGTAATTTTTTAGAATTAAAATTTTTGAAATATTGAAATAAAAAAAATTGATATATTTGTAATTTATTATTTAAATTCTTTTGTTTCTTAGAAAAAAAAGTTAATTGATTACTAAATAAAAATTTTTTTTTTTCTAATTTTAGAGGGATATTTTTTATTAATTCTATATATGTTAAATTACTTTTTTCCTTTTTTTTTAAATAAAATTTTAATTTTTTTTTATAACTTAAATTAGAATAATATAAAGAATTTAATAATGTTATTGTATTTACTTTAAAAACTGGAGAATTTATTAAATTTTTATTAGATATTGGTAAAAAATAAAAGTAAATTTTTTGATTTTGCCATAATGAAAAACAAAAAATTTTATTAAAAATTTTTGTGTAACTTTGGTTTTTTTTCTTATTAAAATAATTAATAAAAAATTTAGTAATTAATATTTTATCAAAGTTAAATTTTGTTTTTAATTTATAATAAATATTAAATTTTATTTGTTTTATTAAATTTTTTTTATTAAAAGTTATTTTTAAAAAGTTATTTTTTAAAATATTATTATTTTGATGATAAAAAAGAAAAATTTTTGAAATTTTATTAAAATTAGTAGAAAAAAGAAGTAAAAAAGTTTTATAAAATATAGAAATATTTCTTTTATTTAGTTTATTATACCATTTAAGAATTAAATTTTTATTACTTTGAAAATTTATTTTATTCGATAAAAGTATTAAATTTTTTTGTTTTTTAACAAAAAAATTTAATACTTTTTTTTGTTTCTTTTTTTTATCAATTAAAACTAAATTTTTATTAAATTTCCAATAAATATATATATTTTTTTTTATAGTATTATAATAAAATTGATTTTTTTTTGTTTTAGTATAATTTAATAAAATTTGATTTATTTTAATTTTTTTTTTATCCATTAAATAAACTTTATTACTATTATAAAAAAAATTATTAATTAAAAAAAAATTATTTAAATAATTTATTGAATTTTTGAAAAAGTTATTATAAATTAATTTATAATTATTTGTAATTTTATTATAAAATATTGGAAAAAAATTAGTAATTAATAGTTTTTTTTTTAATTTATTTTTTTTATTATTTTGATAATTAATATTACAATTATTTTTTTTGCTATTAAATAAATTATATTTAATTATAAATAAATTAAATTTATCGACAAAATTAACTAAATTTACAAAAGAATTAATTTGAAATAATAAAATTTTATTATATTTAATATTTTTATTATAATTATCAATATTTATATATTTGTAAATCAAAAGCCATATTAAATAAAAAACATTTGTAGATGAATTTGAATTTATCATCAGTATTTTTGTTTTATTATTAATTTTTTTTTTAAAAAGAATTTTAAGAGAATAATCTAAAAAAAGAAAAGAATTTAATTTTTGATTATTTTTTTTTATTTTCCATAAAAAAACAAATCTATTATTATCTGATTTTAGAAAATGTTTAAAATTTTTTTTTTTTTGTTTTTTTATTATTTCAAGTTTTTTTTTATATTTGTATTTTTTAGTAGGAGAAAAAGCCATCTTTGATTCATCTATAAACAAAATATTTGAAAACGAATTATAAGAATTTAAAGTATTTTCATTTTTTTTTAAAAAAGAATTTTTTGGAATATATTGTTGTTTTTTTATAAATAAATTTTTTATCCAAACTATTAAATAACTTTTAAAAAAAGGATTAACAAATAAAATTGATTTTTTTGTTTTATTTTTATAAAAAAAATAGGTATCCCAAATCGTTAAAACAATCTTTTTTTTCGATTGAAAAAAAGTAGTACTAATTAAATTGAAATTTTTTGTTATTTTAATTTCATTTGTCTTTTTTAATTTAAAATGTTCATCAAGTTTTTTATAATTATCTGTTAATTTATTAAAGTGTTTTACTTTATATAAAATATATTTTAACATATAATATGAAATTTGTAAAAAATAATTATTTTTTTTCAAAGCGTTTTCTTCATTGTTTATCTTAAATAATTTTTTATTTAATTTTTTTTTATTAGTAGTAAATTTATTTAAATTAGTTTTAGATTGAAATAAACCATTTTTATATAATTGCCATATACAAAATTCAGCATAATTTTTAAAAAAATTCCATTTTTTTTTTTTTATAAAAATATAAGATTTTATTACAATTGAATCAGCTTCACTCACAAATTTTAAATTTTGAATTATTTTTTTTTTTAAAAAAAAAAATAATTCAAGATTTACTTTTTTTTTATAAAATAATGGATAGGTATTATTTTTATCCAATTTAATTATGGAATGAAACTTGTTTGTTTTTAAAGGACTTTCTACTTCAAAAATTAATTTTTCACAGAAAGCTGAAAATATTTCAAGAATTAAAACATTTTTGAGTACTTTTTTATTTTTACTAAAATTTTTTTTTTTTTTCAATTTTTTTAAAAAAATTAAATTAAAATTATTTTCCCAGTCATAATTTTGATAAAATAAATTATTTATATAAAATTCAAAAAAAAATTTTAAATCATTTGTATTTTTTTTTTTTAATAAATTATTAATTTTTTCAATTAAATTAGATGATATTTTCCAACTTGGTAAAATTTCTTTTATAATCCAAATTTTCCACCATTCTGAGTTTTCAAATAAAATTTTATTGTACCTAAATCTAGGTTTAAACTTTTTTTTTTTTAAATCAAAAAATTTAAAAAGAGAATAATTCGAAAAAATAAAACTTTTTTTTTTTTCAAACTGTCCTTCTAATTGTTTTTCTTTATATTTAAAATAATTTAATTGTTTTTCTTTATATTTAAAATAATTTATACGTGCATAAACTATTTTAACTAAATTCAAATGTTTTTTTTCAATAATCGTTTTGTTACTTAAACGATAAAAAATAATTGATAATATAATTAATAAAAAATTATTTAATATTGAACTTTTATTTGTTTTCGAATTACAAAAATCACGTAAAATTAATGAACTAATAATTCTAAAATCAAAAAGTTTAATAAAATTGTCTTTATTAAAAAAAAGTCTAATTAAAAATTTGATTACATTTGATTCTGTCCATAATTTAAAAAAATATTGAGGGTTTTTTATTTCTTCTAATTTTAATCTTTTATATAAATATTTGTTGTTTGATAATTCTTGTTTCATTTTTTTTTACAGCAATTAGATAAAACTTTATAATAAATAGATTTTTTATATATGGAAACTTCAACTAAATTATTTGAAAAATTAAAAATTTTTTTATTATATTTTTTTAGTTCATAGAATAATAATAAGGTTTTTAGTTATTGCCATAATTTTTTTTATGAATAAAAAAAGGAGTTAGTATTCTAACTAAAATTACAATTTAACATTTTTTTTGTTATTTCGCATTTTATTTAATATATTTATGTTATTTTATTTATAATGACATAAACAAAAGGTTTCGTCAACTAATAAAAATAAAATTTAATATTTTTTTTTAAATGGGCGAACGACGGGAATTGAACCCGCGCATGGTGGATCCACAATCCACTGCCTTAATCCACTTGGCCACGTCCGCCTTTTTTACAGTTTTTTTGTTAAAAAAAACAATGACCTTAGAACTATTAATTCTAAGGTCATTGTTTTCAAGTTGTTATCCTATTTTAAATTAATTTATTTTACAAAAATATAATTAAAATATTAACCGTTTACAGAAGGAGCTTCAACAGAAGCTAAATCTAGAGGAAAGTTGTGAGCGTTACGTTCATGCATAACTTCCATACCAAGGTTAGCACGGTTGATAATATCAGCCCAAGTGTTAATTACACGACCTTGACTATCAACAACAGATTGGTTAAAGTTAAAACCATTTAGGTTGAAAGCCATTGTGCTAATACCTAATGCAGTAAACCAGATACCTACTACAGGCCAAGCAGCTAAAAAGAAGTGTAAAGAACGAGAATTGTTAAAGCTAGCGTATTGGAAGATAAGTCTACCAAAGTAACCATGAGCAGCTACGATGTTATAAGTTTCTTCTTCTTGACCAAACTTGTAACCTGCATTAGCAGATTCGTTCTCAGTAGTTTCTCGGATTAAACTTGAAGTTACCAAGGAACCATGCATAGCACTGAATAGAGAGCCGCCGAATACACCAGCTACACCAAGCATGTGGAATGGGTGCATAAGGATGTTATGTTCAGCTTGGAACACAATCATGAAGTTAAAAGTACCAGAGATTCCTAAAGGCATACCGTCAGAGAAGCTTCCTTGACCAATAGGGTAGATCAAGAAAACAGCAGTAGCAGCCGCAACAGGAGCTGAATATGCAACAGCAATCCAAGGACGCATACCTAAACGGAAGCTAAGTTCCCACTCACGACCCATGTAGCAAGCTACACCAAGTAAAAAGTGAAGAACAATCAGTTCATAAGGACCACCATTGTATAGCCATTCGTCAACGGAAGCAGCTTCCCAAATTGGGTAAAAGTGCAAACCGATAGCTGCAGAAGTAGGGATGATAGCACCAGAAATGATGTTGTTTCCGTAAAGAAGAGAACCAGAAACAGGCTCACGGATACCATCAATATCTACAGGAGGAGCTGCGATAAAAGCAATAATAAATACAGAGGTTGCAGTTAATAAAGTAGGGATCATTAATACACCGAACCATCCAATGTAAAGGCGGTTTTCAGTGCTGGTAACCCAGTCGCAGAAGCGACCCCATAGGCTTGCGCTTTCGCGTCTTTCTAAAGTTGCAGTCATGGTAAAACTTGGTTTGTAAAATAATAATAATAAGTTACCCAAGTATATAAACTTGTTAATTATAGTATTACACAAAATAGATTAGTATGTCAACCGATCTTGAAAATCCATTATTTTTTTTAGTATATAATAAAAAAGATAAAAAAATTAGTTTATTTCAGTTAAATTAAAACAAAAATAGTAAAGTGGGTTGCCCGGGGCTCGAACCCGGAACTCGTCGGATGAAAGTGGGTTAATTTTTTCATTTTTTAAATAAAGAATTTAACCTCTTCCCAAACCGTGCTTGCAACTTTTATTGCACACGGCTTTCTCTATGTATTTATTTTAGTTTTTAGAGGTTAATATCAGTAAATTGTTAAATTAAAATTTTATATAGTATACAATATAATTAATTTTTCAATTATGATTTACTGTTATTATTATTTTTTTTTTGCAATAATTTTGCTAATTCATTTATTTGAACAATATCAAGATACCAAATCTTTTTTATAGAAGGATACAATTTTAAAAATTTTAAACTAATTAGTTCTTGTTTTTTAAAAAAAAAAGACTTTGCAAAAAAATTGGAACCATGTTGTTTCCAAACATACCGTATACTACTTTTATGTTTACAAGCTAATGTTTTAGCACAAGAAAATCGAAGGATATATTGTACTTGATATAAATTTTTTTTATTTTTACATCCACTGTAATAATAAAAAAAATTTCTCCAAATTTGATTAAAACGATTAAAAATTTCGTCATCGGTTAAAGTAGTCCAAGATAGTTTACTTATTGGGTGTCCTAAAATATCACAAAATTTCTCTTTGGCTAATAATTGAATTAAAAATAATATTGGAGTAATAGAAAAAAGTTCTTTTTTTACAATATAGTTTTTTTTTAAAATTTTTAGCATTTTAGTTTCAACTAAAACATTTTTTGTTTTAATATTGAACAAATATCCTAAAAAAGAAAAAGAATTTTTAAATAAATTTTTAATACTTATTTTAGAAACATTAAATGAGTGATTAAAATAATAATACCAAAATTTAAAAAAAAAAAAATTCCATATTTCTGCTAAATAATGAGAGCCTCTTATTGCTATAATATAATTATTATTATATTTTATATAATGAAAAGATGTTTTTTTTTCGTAAAAAAAACCTTCTGATTTCATTGATAAAGGATCATTAATAACATGTTGAATTTTTTTAATACATTGTTTTTTATTTACCGAAATTATATATAATAATGATTTAAAATAGTTTAAGCTTTTCCATTGATTAACTAAAACAAATTCTAATTCACAAATATAAAAATTCCATAAAAAATTTGATAAACTGCTCGTTTCTTTTTGAAAAAAAAACATATTTGTATTTAAAGTAATTAGTCTTTTATTTTTATAAAATAATAATCGTAATAAATGTGAAAAAGAAGTGTCTTGTATACGTCGACGAAGAATTCGAGTTAAAAGTTCTGGGTGAATAAAATAAGGTATTTTTTTATTTAAAATAAAATTAGAATGTGAAAAATTATCTTCTATAAAAGGAAATACAGAATGAATAGATTGATAACTAGTCCATTTAGTAACTTTTTTTTTTATAAAAGTTCTTTCTAATCGCACAGAAAAAAAAATCTCTAAAATTATTGTAAATCCTTCTCGAAGTACCTTTGAATAAAAATGAGTGTTAAAATTACTATTAAAAACTTTATTGTTACTATATTTTTTTTTTAAATTGCCTATATTTGTTTTTCGATGTATTTTTTTAATTAAGCGTTTTAAAATAAAAAAACTAAATTGTTCGTTTAAATGAAAATTTTCTATTTTTTTTAAATTAAATTTATTTAACAAACGATTATAGGCAATTGCATAAAGATCATCTTGAAATAAAAGTGGATATAAAAAACGTTGTTGGCATACAAGTTTTTTTTTTTTTTTTAGTTTTTTTATTTCGGATAAAACTTCAGCTATAGTTCCCATATTAGCAACCTCTTAAAATAGAAAATAATACATAGTGCAATCTTAAACTAAGAGAAATTAAATGAATTTTTAATAAAAATTCATTTAATTTCTCTTATTAATTAGTCATTATTTGTGATTGCTCTCCTGACTTAACTTTTTTTCATTAGTCAGCACACTGGTAATTTATTTACATTTTTTAAATATTTAGGACTCATTTTTAGTAAAAATAGCTTTATATTTTTTTTTATTTAAATATAAAACTAAACCTCTTTTATATTGACTATTAATTTTATTTTAACTTTTGAATTAATAAAAAGAATTCAAAAGAAAGTTTTTTGAATAGAAACTCGTTCTTCTGGTTTTACTTTTGATTTAAGCAAAGTAGCTTTATCCATTAATTTATTTTTTTGACTTAAAAAAAAAGCGACATGCTATTTTTTCCGTAAAATTTCTTTTTGAGATTAGTCGTAGTCTTTCAAACCTTTGCCAATGGTTTGGATGAATTTATTATTTCATCTAAATGTATAAAATTCTTTAGTCGCACTTAAAAGCCGAGTACTCTACCATTGAGTTAGCAACCCTTTATTTTATTAAAAAAATGAAATTTTTAATGAAATCCTTTAAAATAGATTATCAATATTAAATTAATAACTTAAATAATTTTTTTTTAATACAGCTAAGAAATATTAAGAAATATCAATATTATTATACGTTAGTAAATTTTTTTTGTCAATCCTATATGAAAAAAATAAAGACATTTTTTTTTATTTTATTTTTTATTTTATTCTTTTTTTCTTTTTTACCTTAAAAAGGTAAAAAAGAAAAAAGTTTATCGTTTTTAAATTATTTTTTAATAAAATTCAAACTTTTTTTATATCAGTTGAAAAAAAAGAAAAAAATTTAGTAATATTAACAGTATTTTGAAATGGAATAAAAAAAATGAAATATATATATAATAAAAGAAAAAAAAATGGGTAATAAAATAATAACTGAATAAGACAAAAGACGGGGTTCATAAATTTCTCCTAAAATGAAAATAAAAATTATTCAAATATTACTGCTGGTTTTTTTTTTCCAAAATAATTTGTAATTACAATAATTTCATAAATATTTTCTTTATTTTGAAATAAAAATAAAAAAAAATATTAGTTTTTTTATTTCTAAAAAAATTTAGAAAGTATCAAATTAATTTTCATTTTTTAAGCACTTAAAGCTTCTTTGGCTGCATACATTATTTCAACAGTAATATTTGTTACATTATTTTGACGTGCAAATTTTTCTGTATTTCTTTTAATTTTACCTCTAACAAATCCAGGTATTTTGTTTAATTCTAGTTGACTTTCGTAATTCCAAGTTAAATCAGTATCTGTTGATAATGATTTTGTAATTACTTCTTTTGTATCGTGACCACCAAAAATTTCTAAAAGGTGATCTTCCATACCTAAAGTAAAAGAATTATAGACTAAATCAGCTATTTGATTAGTACCTTCATAACCTAAAAAAGGGCGATATCCTAACGGAAAATTTTGAATATGAACTGGTGAAGAAATTACTCCACAAGGAATATCAAGACGTTTACCAATATGACGTTCCATTTGAGTACCAAATATTGCCGAAGGTTCTATACGAGCAATCATATCACCTACTTCAGTATGATCGTCTGTAATCAATATTTCATCACAAAAGCCTTGAACTTGTTCTTTAAACCATTCTGCATCGTGTTTACAATAAGTACCGGTGCAACTAACACGAATTCCCATTTCTCTAGCTAGAATTTTGGTCATAGAAGCAGCATGAGTTGCATCACCAAAAACAACCGCTTTCTTTCCTGTTAAATTTTGACAATCAATAGATCGTGAAAACCAAGCAGCTTGCGAAATAAATCTTGTTTGCTGATCAATATAAGATTCATAATTAAAAATTTTGTTTTTATTAGAAATCAAACTATTAACATTTTTTTGAATTTGTCGAATACATTCAGCTGTATCTACAATTCCCATGGGAGTAGTAGAAATATAAGGCATACCAAAATTTTTTTCTAAATAAATAGCAGTCATTAAGCCTACTTCTCGGTATGGAACTAAATTAAACCAAGCTTTTGGTAAGTTTTGAATATCTTTTACGGAGCCACCTTCAGGAATTATTTTATTAACTTTAATATTTAAATCTTGTAATAAACGTTTTAATTCACGACAATCATGTTGATTATGAAAACCTAATGTAAAAATTCCAATAATATTTGCTGAAGGTTCTTTTGTTATAGACTGATCTAATGTTCCTTGTTTACGAGCTTTTTCTAAATAATAACGAACTACTTGTTCTAAGGTTCTATCTGCGGCTTGAAGTTCATTAACGCGGTAATGATTTACATCAGCCAAAATAACATCTGAATTTGAAGTAATAGAAGCTCTATCAACAAAATTTTGTAAATCTTCTTGTAAAATACTAGAAGTGCATGTAGGTGTCAATACAATTAAATCTGGGCGTTCTTCTTTATCTTTTCGAGTTATATTATCAACTACTTTTTCTTGAGATCCACGTGCTAATACATGGCGGTCTACTATACTAGCAGTTACAGGAGTAAAATCTCTTTCTCTTTCTAACATAGACCGCATTACATTAAAATAATCGTCTCCTAAAGGAGCATGCATAATAGCATGAACATTTTTGAAAGAACTCGCTACACGAAGAGTTCCAATATGAGCAGGTCCAGCATACATCCAATAAGCTAATTTCATAAATATAATCTCTTTCCAAATTTTGATAAAAAATAATATGATCTTTTTTTATTTTACACTATAGAAATACACCTTGCCATATTTATGTAATTGTCATAATATGGTATTTCTAATACAATATATTATGAATTATTAATAATAATAGAAATTTTTTTTTAACATTTTATTTTAAATCTTTTTTTTTATATTTTTTTATTTATTTAAAAATAATCAATCTGGGACGGAAGGGTTCGAACCTCCGAATAACAGGATCAAAACCTGCTGCCTTACCACTTGGCCACGCCCCATAAATAAACAATATTAGTAAATCCTAATATTCTTATTTTGTCAATCGTTTTATTTTTTTTATTATTAAATAATATTATTTGATTTTGGAGAAAAAGAAACTATAAATTAAAAAATAAAAAAAAAGCTATTATTAAAAATATATAACCTCTTTGACACTAATAAAACCTATAGTAAGATATAACGAAGAGCTTTTTTTATTAACTAATGAAGTTTTTTTCATTTTTTATTAAAATTATTATAATAAAATTTATTGGAGAACATAAATGCTAGCTATATTTAATATTTATTTAGATAATGTGTTTCATTTGAATGGTATCATTTTGGCTAAATTACCTGAAGCTTATGCAATTTTTGACCCAATTGTAGATGTAATGCCAATTATTCCTATATTTTTTTTCCTTTTAGCTTTTGTTTGGCAAGCTTCTGTAAGTTTTAGATAATTCTTTTTTTTTTTCATAAGCGGAAGTGCTTTTTTTCACTTTCGCTTTATGTACGTATAATATATATATATATTTTTTTATATAATTAATATATTTGTATTTGTTTATATATAAATTTAAAATATAATTTATTTCAAAAAATTCAATTAATTGTAAATTAATTCATTTTTTTTGTTGAATAATTTAATTACTTTTTTATATTTTTTAGAGAAATAGCAAAACGATTAATTACATTTATTTTTGAAATTATTTTAGTTTGTTTTTATTAATAAAAATTTAAATCCTCTTTTTTCCATTGCTAAATTTACAATTTATTCTATTCTATTTCTAGTAATGATCTTGGAGATTACGTTATGCTTACTCTTAAGCTGTTCGTTTACACAGTGGTTATTTTTTTTGTTTCTCTTTTTGTTTTTGGATTTTTATCAAATGACCCTGGTCGTAATCCTGGACGTAAAGAATAATTTTTAATATATAAAAGTTATTGAAATAAAAATAATAATAATAAATGTTTCTAATAACTGATAATTTTTTTACTTTTATTTTAGAAGTTTTTTGAGTTAAAGGAGAGAGAGGGATTCGAACCCTCGGTACAAAAAAATGTACAATGGATTAGCAATCCATCGCTTTAAACCACTCGGCCATCTCTCCAATCAAAAAATCATAACATGTTGTAGAAATAGAAGTCTATATATTAATGATATTAGATTATGTATTTATTTTATTTTTATATATATATATAATATATATAATTATATAAATATAAAATAAAAAAAATTTATCTCAATAAATGGAATACAATAAAAAAATTTTGATTAAAATTAAAAAAATTTAATTTAATAAAATTTTTGTTTTATTTGGGCCTAGCCAGATATTGGTACTGGCCAGGTTACTTGTTTGTAAACAATTAAAAAGTAAATTAAATTATTGATATAAATTTTTACCTAATCTTAAAGCCAAAATACCTGTTATAAAAGCACTTACAAGAGCTACAATAATTTGACTGTCTGAAATTGATGTCATTTTTTATCTCCTAATAATTTATAATATAAATCACAAATTCATTCAAAAATTTTATATTGAATTTTTATATTATTAAAAATTACTAATTAATAAAACTTTGTTAATTAAATAAGTTTTTGAATGAATAGACTCTTTATTATTGTACTGATCTTAATTCTATATTGCTATAGATATTTTTTTTAACAAATCTAAATTTTTCTTTTAATTTTATAAAATCAATTTGAAAAGATAGAGGCTAACCCAAAATGAATTTAGAAGTTATTGCACAGCTTATTGCTTTGGCTTTAATAGTTGGCTCAGGTCCTTTAGTAATTGCTTTATTAGCAGCACGTAAAGGTAATTTATGATTTAAAAAAAGCCATCTCCGGAAATTTAATACTTAAAAAAAGTTATTTTATTATTTCTGGAGATGGAGTTTAAATTAAAAAGTATTAAAAGTAAAAAAAATTTAACAAAAAAATATGCTATAATGTTCTTGTAGCGGGTATAGTTTAGTGGTAAAAGTGTGATTCGTTCTATAAAGAATTTAAATATAGTTAAAGGGTCTTTAAATTTTTTATTAAAAAAAAATTTGACCAATAATTTTATTTCTAAAAAGATTTAAACCTTTTTTTAAAAAGAAAAGCATAATTCCTGCAATAATACAAATAAGAAAAGCAACGCGGAATTTTTTTAAAACTATTTATTTTTCAGCTAAAAATCTATGGATACAAAACTAAAATCTTTTTTTCGTAACTAAATCTTTAATTAAATAAAAGTAAATAAATTAAAGCCATTTAGCTTAAAATAACAAATTTAGTTTGCTAAATTTATTATTATTTTTTTATTTAAAAAGCCGGTAAAAAAAATTTCCCTAATGATTTATTTGAATAGAAATAAAAAACGAAGTAATTACAAATTTTGTTATTAAAAATTTGTAATAGGATCATCTACAAAGTTATTTATTACTTAAATGATTTAATAAAAAACTAACATAGGTGGTATGGATTTATTTTAATATTAATATAATAAAAAAATTTATCGTCCATATAGGAGCCGTATGATATGAAAATTTCATATTCGGTTTTGAAATAGAGGCAAGAACAAAAATAAAAAAGCGCCGACTATAACCCTTAGCCTTCCAAGCTAATGATGCGGGTTCGATTCCCGCTACCCGCCTTTTTTCTTTTTTTAGTAAAAAGAAACAAATAGTGAAAAAAAAAGTATTTAAGTATTTCTTTTTACTAAAAAAAGCGTCCATCGTCTAATGGATAGGACAGAGGTCTTCTAAACCTCCAGTATAGGTTCAAATCCTATTGGACGTAATCTAAACTTAGTTTTTTTAATCTTTTTTTAAGTTTTAAGTAAAAAAAGAAAAGCCGAAAAATTTTTTTTTTTTTTCGGCTTTTCTTTTTTAATTTAAATAATTAATTTTTATTTTTCTTCTTGAAGTAAAAAAAGTTCAGTATGTTCTTTAATAGCTTCTTTCAAAATAGTTTCAGCTTGTTCCGTAAAAATTTTAGTAGAACGGACAATTTCCGCAAATTGAGGTTTATTAGTCATTAAATATTCACGCAATTGAACAAGAAATTTTTTTACTTGATCAACTTCTAGTACATCTAAATATCCATTTACTCCAGTATAAATAGTTGCTACTTGTTCTTCTACGGCTAAAGGAGCTGATTGAGATTGTTTAAGTAATTCGCGTAATCGTTGACCTCTTGCTAATTGATTTTGAGTGGCTTTATCAAGATCAGACGCAAATTGTGCAAATGCCTCTAATTCTGCAAATTGAGCTAATTCAAGTTTTAATTTTCCAGCTACTTGTTTCATAGCTTTAATTTGAGCTGCCGAGCCTACTCTAGACACAGAAATACCCACATTAATCGCAGGTCGAATTCCTGCATTAAATAAATCGGCTGATAAAAATATTTGTCCGTCAGTAATAGAAATAACATTAGTAGGAATATAAGCTGAAACATCTCCTGCTTGAGTTTCTACTATTGGCAAAGCAGTCATACTTCCTTCACCTAATTGTGAACTTAATTTAGCAGCTCTTTCTAAAAGGCGAGAATGTAAATAGAAAACATCACCTGGGTATGCTTCTCGACCGGGTGGTCTTCTCAATAAAAGAGACATTTGTCGATAAGCTTGCGCTTGTTTAGAAAGATCATCATAAATTATTAAAGTATGTTGTTTACGATACATAAAATATTCAGCTAAAGCAGCCCCTGTATAAGGAGCAAGATATTGCAATGTTGCAGGAGAGTTGGCTGTTTCAGCTACTACAATTGTATATTCCAATGCACCTCGTTCTTCGAAATTATTAACTACTTGAGCTACTGAAGATGCTTTTTGTCCAATAGCTACATAAACACATATTACATTTTGACCTTTTTGATTCAAAATAGTATCAGTAGCTACTGCTGTTTTACCAGTTTGTCGATCTCCAATAATCAATTCACGTTGGCCCCGGCCAATAGGAATCATAGAATCAATAGCAATAAGGCCTGTTTGCATAGGTTCATATACAGATCGTCTTGAAATAATGCCAGGAGCTGAAGATTCAATTAACCTAAATTCTGAAGCTGAAATTTGTCCTTTACCATCAATAGGTTGTGCTAAAGCATTTACAACACGACCCAAATAAGCATCACTTACAGGGATTTGAGCAATTTTTCCTGTTGCTTTTACAGAACTTCCTTCTTGAATAGTTAACCCGTCACCCATTAATACAACACCAACATTATCGGATTCTAAATTTAAAGCAATACCTATACTAGAATCTTCAAATTCAACTAACTCACCAGCCATTACTTTATCAAGACCATAAATACGCGCAATACCATCTCCTACTTGAAGTACGGTACCCACATTAACAACTTTTATTTCTTGACTATAATCTTCTATCTGTTTACGGATAATACTGCTAATTTCGTCAGGTCGAATATTTACCATTAGCGTTCGTTAATAATTTTTTAAAAAATAAAACTAATGAAAGCTAATCAGTTGTGCTTTCCATGGCTCTAAGTAGACCAATATGATAATCGATTACGCGTGAATGTAATTCGCTATTTAAACGTTTGTTTAAGGCTTCTAAAGCTCGTTCTAGTGCAAGATGCGAAACTTGTTGTCGAACTTGTTCAATTGTTCTTTGTTCTTCAAAACGAATAGTCGCATTTTTTGAATCTTCTAATCGTTTGGAATCTTCATCAGCAGCATTTATTAATTCTTTTTTTTCTCTTTTTATTTGAGAAAGTCCATTTACACGAATTTCATTTGCTTTTACTTTTGCTCTTTCTAAGCGAGTTCGAGCTTGATTAAGTTTATCAGTTGCTTCATTATAACGTTCTTCTGCATCATTAATTGTACTTAAAATAGTCTGTTTACGGTTACTTAATAAATTGTTTAATGAAAGTAGATTAAATTATCAAAAATTTTTACGAATTAATAATCTCTTCCCAAACCGAACATGAATTTTTCAATTCATTCGGCTTTCTCGCTTAGTTTTTTCTTTTAACTTAGCCTGCCTTTGTTAATTTTCTAATTTTTTTAATTATATGCAAAATTTTTTTATATTTTTTACTTAAAAAAAAATTTAATGGCTCTTCTGACAAAAGTTAGTTTTTTAACTGTCAGCAAGGTTAGTTTTTTGAATAATAAAATATTAGATTTTTTTTAGGTTGTCATTTAGCAGAAAAAACCAAAATAGGTTAATTTTTAGAGATAATAATAATTTATTTAATAAATAAATTTTAGGATTATTTTAATATGAGTGTTATATATCAAATAAATCTCCAAAAATATTTTTTATATAAAAAAAACATTAGGGGAAAGAAAAACCCCAATAGTGCTTAGACTTCAAGCATTTTAGCTTTAACCATTTTCTTAATATTTCCGAATAAAATAGTATTAAAAAAGTTACTAATTTTACGAAATGCTATAGTTGTTCCAAATTTGTTAGAAGTAATTCGTCGGAATTATACACTTTTTTTATTTTAAAGTGTAACTGGATTATTCCAGCAATTTTATTCAAATAACTAACCCGCACACACTCCCTTTCCAAAGTAAACTAATAAACTAAGTACTACACTTAAATTAATTAAATTTGTTTCTAAAAGGTTTGTATTTAGACCAAAATTACCAGCAATAGGCCAATAACCTGAAGAAATAACTAAATTAATAATATTTTGCATATTCTCTCTCCCATTAATAGGTTATCTAAGTTTTTTTTAGTTTTTTACTCAAAATAACTTGAATTTTTAGTTATAGACAGATACTTATTTATGTAGGTTTAAGTCTAATTAGCAATATAATTAAAAAAGAATTTGTTTATTTTATACAAAATTTAGAAATTTTTTTACTGAAAAACAATACAAAATTATATATATATATTTTGTTTAATTGAACTATCTTGTTTCTAAGAAAAAAAAATAGTTAACTATTTTTTTTTCTTAGAAACAAGATAGTTCAATTAAACCTTTTAAAATATTTGAATTTAAACAAAAGGATTTGCAAATAAAAGTGCTAATGCTACAACTAATCCATAAATTGTTAAAGCTTCCATAAAAGCTAAGCTCAATAGTAATGTGCCTCGGATTTTACCTTCTGCTTCTGGTTGTCTAGCAATACCTTCTACTGCTTGACCTGCAGCAGTACCTTGGCCAATTCCAGGTCCAATAGAAGCTAAACCTACAGCTAATCCAGCAGCAATAACAGACGCAGCAGAAATTAAGGGGTTCATTATAATATCCTCTAATCAAAATTAAAAAAAAAAGGTTTAAATAAAAAAACCTATTTTCTATTGCTAATTTTTATTTTTAATAAAAAAAAATAAAAATAAGCAGTTAATAACTCAAGATGTCTCTTAATAAAGTGGTAGTATCACTAAAAAAACAAATTTATTCTAATTGTTTTAATTTTTTATTAAATAATTAACAAATTTTTATTAAATAACATAATAATTAAAAAATTATTTAAATTTAAAAATAAAATTTGTTAATTTTTATTTTTTTTCTTATTATTATACCTCATAAAATATTTTTTTGGATCAGTAATTTAAATAAAAAAAAAAGTTTTTAAAATAATATTTTTTGTTTTGAATAAAAATAACAATTTATTTTTCTAATTTAATGATGACCTTCTAATGATTCCCCTATATAAGCTGCGGCTAAAGTTGCAAATATTAAAGCTTGAATAGCACTTGTAAATAACCCTAAAAACATCATAGGTATAGGAATAACTAAAGGTACTAAAGAAATAAGAACAGCAACTACTAATTCATCAGCTAATATATTTCCAAAAAGTCGAAAACTTAATGACAAAGGTTTAGTAAAATCTTCTAAAATATTAATTGGTAAAAGTACTGGAGTTGGTTGAATATATTTACTAAAATAATTTAAACCTTTTTTATGCAGACCTGCGTAAAAATAAGCTATTGAAGTTAATAAAGCTAATGCAACTGTTGTATTAATATCATTTGTAGGTGCCGCTAGTTCTCCATGAGGTAATTCAAAAATTCGCCAAGGAAGAAGAGCACCAGACCAATTCGATACAAAAATAAATAAAAACATAGTTCCTATAAAAGGAACCCAAGGTCGATATTCCTCTTCTCCTATTTGAGTTCTAGTTAAATCTCGAATAAATTCTAAAACATATTCAACAAAATTTTGACCACTCAGGGGAATAGTTTGTAAATCGCGTGTTGCTAAAAGAGCTAAACTTAATAAAATAGCAATAACAATCCAGGAAGTTATAAGTACTTGTGCGTGAACTTGAAAACTGCCTATTTGCCAATAGAAGTGTTGACCTACTTCCACACCAGATATTTCGTATAAATTATTAAGTGTGCTAATGGAAAATTGTGCAGTATACATATTACCCCTTCTAAAGATTAACTATGAAAAATAGAAATGAATTTTACAATTCTATTCTTTAAATATTTTATTGTTTTAAACTTTTATGTTATTCTGTTATAAAAAATTTATTACAATAAAATATTTATTTTTATTGTAATATACTTTTAAGTTTTAAAATAGTAATGACTAATAACATGAATTGGTTTTTATTAACTAAATTATTTGATTTTTATCGAATTGTAACGACCTTCACTAATAGCTAATGTTAATTTATTTAAAATCCATCGAATAGAAGCTCTAGCATCATCGTTTGCGGGAATTGGAATATCGGTAAGGTCCGGATCACAATCTGTATCAACTAAACAAATTGTTGGAATTCCTAAAGTTATACATTCTTGAATAGCTGTAATTTCTTTTTGCTGATCTATTATTATTACAATATCTGGTAAACTTGTCATATATTTAATTCCCTCTAAATATTTTTGCAGTTGAGCTAATTGCCTTTTTAAATTTGCCGCTTCTTTTTTAGGAAGTTTATTAAATGTTCCTGCTTTTTCTTTATTTTCTAATTCTTTGAATTTTTGAAGACGTTGTTCTATAGTTGCCCAATTAGTTAACATTCCACCTAACCATTTTTGGTTTACATAATGACATCGAGCTTTGATAGAAGCTGAGGCTACTAAATCAGCTGCTTGATATTTTGTACCTACAATTAAAAATTGTTTTCCTTTACTTGCTGAATCAGCTACTAAATCGCAAGCTTCTGATAAAAAACGAGCGGTTTGAGTCAAATTTAAAATATGAATACCTTTACGTTCGGTGAAAATATAAGATGCCATTTTAGGATTCCATTTGCGAGCTTGATGACCAAAATGTACTCCTGCTTCCATCATTTCTTCTAAATGAATATTCCACGATTTTTGTTTCATTTATTTTCTCTTTTATTAAAAAAATTTAATTTAGTTTTTTAATTAAACTAAAATCAATACATTTTTCAAATTTTTTTTTATTATTTTGATTATATTTACAACTTAGTTAACAAATTTTAAATAATTAATTTATTTTTATATTTTTTATATTTATTTCATAAATTATAGATTTGTTGCTTTAGTTTTTTATGAATTTTTTCTGAAGTAAAAAAAACAACAAAATTGTCATAAAAAAAAAGATCTGTTATTCTATTATAAAATAACTTAATTTTTTTTTTTAATAAACTGTTTTTTTGTTTCTCTAAAGTTATTTGGCAAATAACTTCTTGACATCCAGTACCTGCAGGAACTATTCCACCAAGAATAACATTTTCTTTCAAACCCTTTAACCAATCAATTCGACCACGTAAAGCTGCTTTTGCTAATACTCGTGTAGTTTCCTGAAAACTAGCTTCTGATATAAAACTTTGAGTATTGAGAGATGCTTTAGTTATTCCTAACAATACTGGTTTATAAGGAATTACTTCTTCTAACGCACGATTCATTCTTTTAGCTCTTATAAATTCAATTAATTCTCCAGGCAAAAAACCATTAGTCATTCCATCTTCTAAAGTTATAACTTTAGAAGTCATTTGACGTACGATAATTTCTATATGCTTATCTGATATTTGTACTCCTTGAGAGCGATAAACTTTTTGAATTTGATCAACTAAATTTAATTGACTTTGTTCCATACTAATTCGGGCACTTAAAAAATAACCCCAAAGACTTCCAAAAAAGTTTGTCATATCTTTATTCCAATCTTCAAACCCTTTTTCTAAATGAATAGAAATTGAGTTAATTGGGCGAGCTTCTAATAATTGTTCAACTTTAGGAAGTCCTTGAATAATATCTCCAGATTTTAATCTTTCATATACTAAAGTTATTAATGTATCTCCTTCTTTAACAATTTCACCATAGTTATTATGAATTGTAGCTCCGTCAGTTGCTAAATATGGCTTAGCTAATCGAATTACTGCGGAATAATCTTCATAAATAGCTATAATTTGCCCAGATTCATAAAAAGTTTGATATTCTGAAATAGAAAAGCCATCACAAAAAAAATGTCCAATATTAACTAATTGAGTTTTTTTTTTTAATAAAAAAAATAAAGAAAACGACCAATTTAATAAATTAAACATAGTTTTTTTACTTAAAATAAATTTATGAGTTTTTTTATTTTCATCAAAAAAAAACCATTTAGTCATGTTAATTTTTTTTTTTAAATTATCAATAACTGAGAAATAAATTGGCATTAATTTCTTATTATATTTTAGATAAGAGATAGGCTGATAAATTTTTGTTATATTTTGAGAATGACCTAAAAAACCTAAAAATTCTAGAACTTTTTTTTTTTTTATATTAAAATCTTTAATTATTTTGTTTGATTCGTAACTAAATTTTTTTTTTATATCATTTTCTACTTTTTCATTTTGTTCCGTTTTATTAATTAAAATAGTTTGAAATAAATTAGATGGAGATAAAATAAGAAAATTTTTTTTTTCTACATTTTTTTTTAAGAAAGGAGTACGAATAATACCCCAAGTTTTATTCATTAATAAATTTTTATTTTTTTCAAAAATTTCTCGATTAAAAAAATGTTTTTTTTTATTAAAAAGAGAATTTAAAATTTTATTTTGTTTATCTTTTTTATTATTTAGATTAAAATTATTTATTAAATTAAATTGAAAAAAAGTTTTAACAACTTTATTTATACGTATTTTTATAAAAGAAATATGAGCTTCTTTTATGGATATTTGGGTTTCCCAATTTAATATTAAACAAGTTTGAATTAATTGAATATTATTATTATTATTATTATTATTATTAAGTATTTCAACTTCTTCACCATCTTGATAAAAAATATAATTAACAGTTTTAACTTTAACGGCTTGTTGCTGTTTTAAAAAATCTAAAAAAAAAGGAATTGCTAAATTTAACTTATTATCATTAAATATTATTTTATATTCTATTGCAGGTCTAATTAAAAAAAAAGAATTGTCTTTAGAAAGTGCAATCCATTCTAGATAAATCCAATTTTTAGCTTGAAATTGGTCAAAAAGTTTTTTTCCAGGTGGTACTAAAATATCATGTTGTTTAAATGTTTTTTGTTTTTTTTTAGGATAATATATAGTTCCAGGTATTATTTTTATTTTAAAATTATTGTGTTTTTTTTTTATTTTAATAAAACCAGTTACTTTACTAGTAATAGTAGATGTTATTTTTGTGCCTGCTTTGATAAAACTATTGTTTTTTACTAAAATAGAAGAAAAAAGATATTGATCTAAAAAATAAACTTCTTCAGGAAGAAAGAAAAAATTACCTTCTTTTATTATTTTATATTTTGGTTTAATATCTTTGGTTTTTTTATTTTCAAAAATATCATTTTTTTTATTAATCAAATCAACTTTTATATTACCATATTTTATAATTCCTGAATTTTTTATTTTATATTTAGGGTCATTAAAAATAGCAAAAATATCATTTTTTTTTAAAATACCATTTTTTGGAATTTTAAACATAAATTGAAAGACAGACTTTTCTTCATATTTATTTTTTTTTTTTTGAAAAAAAAAATTCATTTTTTTTTTATATTTTATTCTGGAACATTTAAACGTATATAAAAGAATACTAGAATAAATAAAATTCCAAAAATTATTTAAATTTTTTTTTAGTTTAAAATAATTTAAATTTTGATTTATAAATGAAAATTTATCATCTAATTTATCTTGATTAGAATAAAATAAAAATGATAATTTATTAGATTTATCAAAATTTGCTGCTAATATCCATATATGCCCAGTTCTACACAATAAATGTACATTACTATGTATATATTCAGGTGCATGTTGAACTTTGGTACTCCAATGCATTTCTCCAGATAAATTTGAATAAATATATTTTTGAACTTTTTCTTTAAAAGGATATATTTTCGCACGAACTTCTGCAATAATTTGTTTTGATTCTACATACTGATTAGTTTGAACTAAAAGAAGACTTCGTGGTGGAATTACTAAATTATGTGATTTTTTTTTACTTTTAATAATAACAGGTAAATTATTATTACATATCCATGCAGGATGTCCATGTCGAGTACGTGTAGGGTAAACTGAATCTATATTAAATTGAATAATTCCATTAAAAGGTGTTCGTACATGTTCTGCAATATCACCTGTATAAACTCCACCAGTATGAAAAGTTCTTAATGTCAATTGAGTACCTGGTTCGCCAATAGATTGCCCAGCAATAATACCAACAGCTTCACCTAATTCTATTAAATTTCCATGAGTAAGACTCCACCCATAGCATAATTGACAAATCCATATCATACTTTTACAAGTTAAAGGAGAGCGTATAAAAATTGTTTTTTTTTTTATAGTGCTTAAAAACATAGCAATAGTTGTTGTAATATCTTGATTACGAGTAGCAATGCATCTTTTATTTACATAGATATTTTCCGCTAATATACGACCAATTAATTTTTGTTGATGATTACTTTTTTTAGAATAGTCACGTAAAGGAACTGCAAAAATACCTTGAGAAGTACCACAATCTACTTTTCGTACTACAATATGTTGAACTACTTCAACTAATCTACGTGTAAGATATCCAGCGTCTGATGTTCGTACTGCTGTATCAACAACCCCCTTACGAGCACCATAACAAGAAATAATATATTCTGTTAAAGATAAACCTTCTCGAAAATTACTTTGAATAGGTAAATCAATAATTTGTCCTTGAGGATCGGACATTAAGCCTCGCATACCTACTAACTGATGAACCTGTGATGTACTTCCGCGAGCTCCTGAAAAAGACATCATATGTACTGGATTTAATGGATCAGTCATCCGAAAATTAGGATTCATTTCTTGTTTTAAGTATTCACTTGTAGCATACCAAGTTTCAATTAATTGACGTAATTTTTCCACTGCATGTACATTTCCATAACGATAATGTTTTTCAGATGTGTAACCTTGTTGTTCCGCATCTTGAATCAACCAGCCTTTTGAAGGTGCTGTTAAAAGATCATCAATTCCTAACGAAATTGCGGCTTGAGTGGCTTGTTTAAACCCTATACTTTTAAGTTGATCTAGAATGTGTGTTGTATATGTAATACCAAAGTGGGCAATTAATCTGCTAATAAGTTGTTTTATGGCAGTTCTGTCTATCACTTTATTATAGAAGAGCATTTTGGCTGGTTCTGCCATAATAAAAAACCTCTTTATTGTTATGAACAGGAGATACCAATAAATTTAAGTCATTTTTGAAATAACTTTTTTAATTTCTATTTGTAGAAAAAAATGAATATTAGATAATTATAGCTGGTAAAGATTGATCTCGAAATTCTGAAGCTTTTAAAGTACCTTGAACAGCTTCTTCTATTTGCTGATTGAATAGAATACGACCAACTGTTGTATAAAGATAAACACTAAGAATTTTTTCTTTTTTATTTTTTTTAAATTGATAATGTTCGTAAATTTTAGAAAAACTACCTGAAATATTATATTGAATTTCAATAGGTTTTTCGCGACTTCTAGATGTCATTATTCGTAAATCAATACTCCATCGAAGCCATAATGGACTATGTAATTTAATTTTTTTGTGTTTTTGTGCTTTTATTACATCATCATAACTATAAAAATAAGGAATTTTATTTAAAATATTTTTGGTCTTTTTAGATTTATAAGGATGATTTTTATTGCCATAAATCCCTTGATGATTTTCAATTGTTAATATATAAAGTCCAAGAAGCATATCTTGACTCGGTACAGAAACAGGTTCTCCTGTGGCAGGAGATAAAAGATTTGTATGAGAAAACATAAGTAATCGCGCTTCTGCTTGAGCTTCTAAAGATAATGGTATATGAACAGCCATTTGATCACCATCAAAATCTGCATTAAAGCCTGCGCAAACTAATGGATGTAATCGAATAGCACGGCCTTTTATTAAAATAGGTTGAAAAGCTTGTATTCCTAATCTATGTAAGGTTGGTGCTCGGTTTAATAATATAGGATGTCCTTGCATAATTTCTTGAAGTACTTTCCATATAATTAGTTCTTTATTTTGAATCATACTTTTAGCTGCTCTAAGATTAGGAGCAAGTTGTCGTCCAATTAAGCCTCGAATAACAAAAGCTTGAAATAATTCTATTGCCATTTCTCTTGGTAATCCACATTGATGTAATGGTAGAGATGGGCCAACGACAATAACAGATCGACCTGAATAATCAACCCGTTTTCCTAGCAAATTTTCACGAAAACGTCCTTCTTTTCCTTCAATGACATCTGAAAAAGATTTATAAGGTCTATTATGACTATCTTTCATAGGTTGTCCACGAATACCATTATCAATAAGTGCATCTACAGCTTCTTGAACTAATCTAGTTTGACAAACAACTAATCCTCCCGGTGTAGACCCACTTCTAGCAGAAAAATCAATAAGAGTGTTATTTCGATAAATAACTCTTCGATATAATTCATTTAAATCAGAAGTAATTAACTCGCCCTCCCCTAATTCAATCATAGGTCGTAATTCAGGTGGAAGAACGGGTAATAACGATAAAACCATCCATTCTGGTTTAATATTTGTTTGAAGAAATTGTTTAGCTAATTTTAGACGTCTTACTAAAAGATCTTTTCTTCTTTGAATTTTTCGATCTTCCCACTCATTTCCTGTAGATTTTTGTTCTACTAATTTTTTCCATTCTGCATATGCAGAATCCATAACTAGTTGTAAATCTAAATTACTTAGTTGTTTTTCAATTGCATTTCCTCCAGTAGCAATTTCTCTAATTTGAAATGCTTCAAACCCGCGTGAAGAAAAAAAGCGAGGAAAAATTTCTCGCCAAGATTGGTCTTCATATTTAAATAAACCGCGTAATTTTAATAAAGTAGGCTTTTTTAAAATAGGTCTAGCAAGAAAAAGATTGGGATAGGTCTTTTGAAATTCCCCCCCAGAGAATCGGACATGAAAAGTTTTTTTCATCCGGCTCAAATAGCACTAATTATTAATTAATAAAAAATTTTTATAAAATTTTGATTTAATAAAATAAAAGTTTTCTATTTCTATATATAATTTTTTTGTAACTGTGCTATTTATTACTCAAGTTATATTTCATTTTTTATTTTTGAGTAATCTTACGTTCTTTAAATGATATATTTTTTTGCAAAAATACTTTCAACGCTGTTGAAATTAATAAGAAATTTTCTTGTTTATATATATTTACTTTTTAAATCCTTTAGGTTTTCGTTCTATTTCGATGGTTGTAATTTTATTTAAAGTATATATGCGATGAATAAACTTCTAATATCCATTTTCAATCAATATATTAATCAATTTTTACTCAATTTTATTTTTTACGAAATCTCTTTAATAACGAAAATAAATATATATATTTATATATTTATAAATATATAAATATAATAAATATTTACATATTTATAAAATAACTATATATATTAATAGAAACCGTAGATTAAGTGCTTTGTATAATGATAAATTTGCATATTTTTTGAGTTTTATGTTTTTTTTTTAAACATATCAAAATTAGCGATATCCTAATAAATAAAATAGGACAACAGTTTTAATTAATTCTGTATAATTAAAATTTATAAACAAGTCACACATCGCAATATACTAGACTTTCTAATTCTTTAACAGGTTTAGCTAAGAGATTTGCAATATAACTTGGTAAACGCTTTAAATACCATACATGTGTTACTGGACATGCTAATTTAATATATCCCATTCGATATCTTCGAACACGAGATTCAATAAATTCAACTCCACATTGTTCACAAAATTTTGAATATTTTTCAATTGTTTGATATTTTCCACAAGCGCAAATCCCACTTTTAATAGGACCAAAAATGCGTTCACAAAATAATCCATCTTTTTCCGGTTTATGTGTTTTATAATGTAAAGTATATGGTTTTGTTACTTGCCCTACAACTTCTCCATTAGGTAAAATTCTTTCGGCCCAATTTCGTATTTGTTCAGGAGAAGCTAATTGAATTCGAAGGTGTTGGTATTTTTTTCGATGAATCATAAAATTTAAATTTATTTTTATATTAAACGGTTTTGAAATTTATATTTAAGTTTTTTTTAAATAAAACAGCATGATCCAATTCTAAAGATAAAGACCTTAATTCTCGAACAAGTAATCGAAAAGATTCTGGAGCAGTGCTAGGTTTAGGTATTGGTTCTCCTGTTATAATCGCCCCAAGTACTTCATAACGAGCATGAATATGATCTGATTTAATAGTCAGCATTTCTTGTAAAATATAAGCAACACCAAAACCTTCTAATGCCCAAACTTCCATTTCTCCTACTCTTTGTCCTCCGCGTCTAGATCTTCCTCTAAGAGGTTGTTGAGTAACAAGTGCATATGGTCCACTAGACCGTGCATGAATTTTATCATCAACTTGATGAATTAATTTTAGCATATAAGCTTTTCCTACTGTAACAGATTGTTCAAAAATTTCTCCAGTTCTTCCATCTATTAAACGACTTTTTCCAGGATTTTCGGGTTCAAATAACCAAGAATTTCCTGTTTTTTTTTTTGCTTTATATAGTTCCGAAAAAACCAATTTTCTCGAAGCCTCTCGTTCATATCTTTCATCAAAAGGAGTTATTCGATAATTTTTTTTTAAAAAATACCCAGCTAAACCAAGTAAAGATTCAAAAATTTGTCCTACATTCATACGCGAAGGCACCCCTAAGGGACTTAATACCATATCAATAGGTGTTCCATTCTGTAAATATGGCATATCTTGTCTAGGTAAAATTTTTGAAATAATACCTTTATTACCATGTCTTCCAGCTACTTTATCTCCTACTTGAATTTTTCGTTTTTGTGCTATATAAACATGTATAGTTTTTTCAGAATTATTAGAATTTTCTTTTTTACAAATCCACCGTACATCAATAACCCGCCCTTTTCCGCCAGGAGGCACTTTAAGACAGGTTTCTTTCGCAGTAGCAACTTGAATACCAAATATAGCTTGTAATAATTTTCCTTCTGGAGCACGTAAAGATTCTTCCGTTTCTTGCGGTGTTAATTTTCCTATTAAAACATCTCCTGTTTCCACCCAAGATCCTGATATTACAAGTCCATTTTTATCTAAATGACGGAGTACAGTATTTTCTAAATGAGGTATTTCTTTCGTAATTTTTTCAGGACCCTGACTTGTAGTGCGAGATTTAATTTCATATCTTTCAATATGAATAGATGTATAAATATCATCATATATTAAACGTTCACTAATAAGTATTGCATCTTCAAAATTATAACCTTCCCATGGCATATATGCTACTAAAATATTTTTTCCTAAAGATAATTCTCCTTTTTTAGTAGCTGCACCATCAGCTAAAATTTGCCCTTTTTTTAAAAAAGCTTTTTGAGTTACTTGGGCTTTTTGATGCATATAAGTACTATTATTAGAACGTTGATATATAATTAAATCGGTATTTGTATTTTTTTTATTTGCATTTAATAAACTTATTTTTTTACCATCAGTATACATAACTTTTCCATTTTGTTTTGCAATAGCAAGACTTCCAGAATCTAAAGCTGTTTGACTTTCTAATCCGGTTCCTACAATACATTTTTCAAGGTTTAAAAGGGGAACTGCTTGACGTTGCATATTAGACCCCATTAAAGCACGATTTGCATCATTATGTTCTAAAAATGGAATAAGAGATGCTCCTACAGAAAAATATTGTAAAGGATAAATACTTCGAAGATGTATTTGTTCCCAGGCAATAGTTAAAAATTCTTGTCGATAGCGAGCTGGAGTTATTTGTATTTTTTGAGTTCCTTGATCTAAAGCTAAACAATTTCCAGTAGCTATTCGATAATATTCGTCTTCTCCCGCAGATAAAAAAATAATTTTTTCTTCTTTGGAAATTTTAGATATTTTATAAAAAGGACTTTCTAAAGATCCCCAGTTATTTACTTTTGCATGAAGTGCTAATGACGCAATAAGTCCAGCATTCATACCTTCTGACGTTTCAATTGGACAAATACGTCCATAATGACTAAAATGAATGTCTCGTACTTGAAAACTAGCTGTTCGTCGTGTTAATCCTCCAGGACCTAAAGAACTTAATCTTCGTTTATGAACTATTTCTGTTAATGGATTAGTTTGATCTAAAAATTGGGATAAAGGATGTGAACCAAAAAATTCTTTAAACGTAGCTATTAATGGAGTTGAAGTAACTAAACTTTTAGGACTAGGTAAACGTTTTCGTTTAGTTGCTCCACGTATAATTTGTCGTACTGAATTTTCCAAACGTGTTAATGCTAATTTTAATTGATCTTGTAATAAATCAGCTACAGACCGAATACGTCGATTTTTTAAATGATCTATATCATCAAGTGTACCAATGCCAAATTTTATTTTTATTAAATAATCGATAGCAGCTAAAATATCTTGTGGTAATAAAAAATATTCATTTTCAGGTACATTAAGATTAAGTTTTTTATTTAAATTTAATCGACCAATTTTTCCTAATTCACATCTCTGTTGAAAAAATTTTTTTTGCAATTCTTTACGTATAGATTCTGAAAAAACAAGATCTCCTCCTATACAATATAATTGTCTATAAAGTTCAACTATAGCATCTTCAGTAGAATGGGGATAATCTTTTCTTTTCTTTTTTTTTAAAGAATCTAAAAAAATTTTTGGAGAACACACACTATCTAAAATTTGTTTTATAGTTAAACCCATGGCTAGTAATAAAACTAAAATAGAAACTTTTCGTTTTTTACTTATACGTGCCCAAACTCTACTTTTACTATCAATTTCTAATTTTAATCTTCCTCCCCAATCAGAAATAATTGTACTTGTATAAATATAAATTCCGTTATGATCTAATTCTGAATTATAATAAATACCAGGACTTCGTAAAATTTGATTAATTATGACTCTTGCAACACCGTTAACTACAAAAGTGCCTTGAGAGTTCATTAAAGGAATACTCCCAATAAATACAGTTTGTTTTTGTATTTTTTTTTTTTTTTTTTGAGCTAGTTGAGCTGGTATATATAAATTTAATGAATACGTATTTGATTGATATACAGCATCTCTTTCTTTTATTAAAGGTTCTGCTAACTTGTATTCCTTATTTAATAAACAAAATTCAAATTCTTGATCTGTATCTTTAATTTCAGGAAAATAATTAAGTTCTTCAATCAAGCCTTTATAAATAAATCGATAAAATCCTTCAAATTGAATTTTTCCGAATTCAGGGAGTACAAAAATTTCCGTAGTTTTTTTCCTCTAAAATAGTGTTAGAGTTTCTTTTATAATATCAAATCAAATTTTTTTTAAATAATTAGATTAAAAATATTTTTTATTAATTTCAATATTTATTTTTTTAATAAAAAAGGGGACTTGATTAAAAAAAAATTAAGTTTTATAATGATATTAATTATTATTAATATAATAATATTGTTTATTTTTAATAAATAAAGAAAAGGCTATTAATTACAAAAAATATTAAATAACTTTTACTAAAATTTTTTTAATAAAAGGCGATATGGCCAAGTGGTAAGGCAGAGGACTGCAAATCCTTTATCCCCAGTTCAAATCTGGGTGTCGCCTCAATATAAATAAAATATGATAAAGATTTGGATTATCTATTATGTCATTATTTTAAATAAAAAATATATTGCTCTATAGTTTGATATAGCCTAGTATTTTTTTTTTTAGTTAAATTTCTCATTAATAGATAATCCTAATGCAAAGGATAAATCAAATAATTAAAAAAAGCAAGTGTTTTTTATTTATAATTTATATAGTATTTAGATATATATAATTATAAATAAACTATTAAATAAAAAAAGTAAATAAATATATTTAATTTTTATTAGTTGATTTTTGTTAGTATAAAAATTTTTATCATTTGTGATTTAATAAAAACTTGTATTATTAAAACAATATTAAAATTTAAATTAGGTTTAATATTTTTTATTTTTAGTACTAAAAAATAAAAAATATTAAACTGTTTTAACACAATTATTTAAATTTTATAAAAAATAAAAAAAGTGTAACCTACTGTTTCCCATCTTTTATAATGTTTTTTTTTTAATTTTATTTTTTGATAATTTTTTTTTTTTTTTACTATTTTTTTTTCTAGAAAAAAATCTTTTTTAGACAAAATTGTAAAATTAATTTTATTATTACGTAAATATAAGCTTTCTGCTATAAAAAAAATAGCTGTTCCACTTAAAAGAATTTGTGATAATAAAAGAATTGGATCTAAACGCCAACCTTGAAAAATAAGAATTCCTCCACATAATAATCCAATTGATGAAAAAAAAGAATCATAATATTGAGATAGGTTAATATTTTTATTTAATTATAAATTCCTCTCTAAAAACCATATATGATATGTTAATTTCTTATGGCTTAAGCATTAAAAATAAAAATCAATTTTAAATACTCTAAATCCAAGTAAGTGTAAAAACTATTTTTTTAAGTAAACTTTTTGGATTGTCTTTTACCTGTATAATTTATTTTATAATACAGGTTTATTTATTTGTACCTAGTTTATTATTTTTGATCTTTAGGGTCATTTAACAATTCGTGGGTTTAATTATTTTTTTTTTCTAAAGAAAAAAAAGTTTAATTTAATAATAAAATTCAATTTATTAATATAAATTGAATTTTATTATTATTAAATTAAAAGTCCAATTAAATTGAAAATTTCAATATGTTTTCGAAATGTTATAAAATATTTTTTATTTTTATCCATAGATTTTTTTAAATAAATTGAAATATTTATTTCAAGTTTTTTATTTATTATTGCTATTAAATAAATTGAAATTTTTTTTAATTTTTTTTTTTAAGTACACTCTAAATCACACCTCTAGATACATTAGGTTCCCTTATTCGAAGGGCATATAAAAGTATACCTACTACAATAAGTCCTATTCCTACTATAGTACTAGGACCTAGTTCTATATGAATCATATAATAATAATAATAATATATAAATGAGTTAAAAAAACTAAAAAAAAATTGATTAATTTTTTTTTAGTTTTTTTAACTCAAAATTTAATAGTGAAAAAAACTAGATATTTGAATAAAAATATAAGATTAGTGAAAAACTAAAAAAACTTAATAATATAAAAAAAAATTTATTATTATCCGCCCTGACTAGCTGTCTGTACATAAAGAATTAGTAAAAAAGCGGTAGGGATTAAAATGAATAATGCAGTAGCAATAAATGCAAGAATATTTACTTCCATAGGTTTATTATATTAATGTTTAGTTTATAATACTAAAAAATATCATCTGATTTTGTTTGTAGTTTTTTTTGTATTTCACCATGACAATTACAAAATTAAATAACTTAACCAAAATATTTTAAATCAATTAATATGATTTTATTTTTGAGTTTAGCTAAATCATTGATATCAAATAAATAGTATAACATAAGATTATTTTTTTCTTACAAAAAAAAAATATTGCCTTGAAGAGGAGTCGAACCTCCACGCTTTAAAGCACAAGATTTTGAGTCTTACGTGTCTACCGTTTCACCACCAAGGCTTGTTAAAAAACTATTATATATTATATATAAAAGAAAAAATAGTAATCTAAAAAAAAAAAAAATGAATAATTTATAAACTAATAAAAAGTTTAAAGAAAACTATTTAAATTTAAAAAATTTTGAAGTATATTAATAATCGGATTCATAAATATTCCTAAAAATAGAGATGCAATGACACAAATAATTATACTAACTTCAATTGAATTTCTTGATAAAAGAAAAAGAGAAGAAACTTTATACGTTTGAATGTAAAAAGTCATTTTTTTATTTTCTGTAGTAATTAATAATTTAATTATTTTTAAATAATAATATATAGAAATAATACTTGTAGAAAGCCCTATAAATACTAAAAAATATAAACCAGCTTTCCAAGCACACCAAAATAAATAAAGTTTTCCAAAAAAACCAGATAATGGAGGAATACCTCCTAAAGATAATAAACAAACCGCAAAAGAAAATGTTAATAAAGGATCTTTTAAAATTAATCCACTGTAATCTCGAATATTATCTGTTCCTGTTCGTAATCCAAATAATATAATACAAGCAAAAGTTCCTAAATTCATAAATATATAAAATAATAAATAAACTATCATACTTGCATACCCATTAAACTCGCCTGTAATTATTCCAATCATCAAATATCCAATTTGGCTTATTGAAGAATAGGCAAGCATCCGTTTCATACTTGTTTGAGTAATAGCTACTAAATTACCTAAAATCATACTACAAATAGCCAATATTTCTAAAATAAAATGCCATTCGGTTGAAAGAGAAAAAAAAACAATATTAAAAAAACGTGCTAATAATGCTAAACCTGCAATTTTTGAAGCAACCGAAAGAAAAGCAGCAACGGGAGTAGGTGAGTTAGAATCGAACTGAAGATTACTCATTCTTTTCTTTCATTCAAAACTGTGCATGAAATTTTTATTTCACACAGCTCCTAAGTAATAATTTAAAATTATTATTACTTTTCTCGTGTATGTTTATTAAAAAAAAAATAATAATAAATTATTTTATTTTTATGACAAAAAAACTTTACGAAAAATCCTATTTTAGTTGTTTTTTTTATATTAACTTTTTCTTTATTAACAAAAATAATTAAAAATTAATTTAATAAAGTTTAATAAAAAAGCATCTAATTTTTTTCGTTTTTAATAGTTATGAATTTTTTTATTTTAGAGCTTTTTTTTAAATGGGTACTTATAATACACTTACAATTTTTGAAGGATAAAAAATTATTAATAGTATTTTTTTAATATTTAAGGTTTAAAATTTTTATCTATTTTTTTTAAACCATTATTTTTTCTCCTAATAATTAACTTATAATTTTTTTTAGTTTCACTTTGCTTTATTTAATCAATTTAATTTTAATTAATTAAATTAATTAAATAAAAGTTATGTTTTGTTTTGAGTAAAAACAATAAATTATTTTTATTTTGCATATCTATAAAATATTTAGAAATAAACAACTAATAAAGTTTTTTATTTCTAAAAACGAATCACACTCCTTCATACACATCAGGAGTCCATTGATGAAAAGGAACTAAAGAAAGTTTAAATCCAATACCTACTGTAATAAATACAAGTCCAATTAAGCTTGCAGAAGAATTAGACATTTGTGTATTTAAAAGTCCATTTGCTATTTTTTGAAGTTGAAACTCTCCTCCAGATAAACCGTATAGCCAAGAAAAACCATAAGCTAAAATAGATGAACTTGTTCCACCAATAAGTAAATATTTCATAACAGCTTCATTAGATCGAACATCTTTTTTTGTATAACCTACTAATAAATATGAACACAAACTTAAGCATTCTAATGACACAAAAATAGTAATTAAATCGTTAGCACCACATAAAAACATTCCTCCTATAGTTGCTGTTAATATAAAAATAAGAAATTCCGTTATTGATAATTTTGTACATTTAATAAAATCAATTGATAAAGGAATACATAATATTGAACATAAAGCTATAAAAATTCGAAATATTTTGTTAAAATTATCAGCTTGAAAACTACTTAAAAAATTAATAATGTTTTTTTCTTGTAATTGGAATAATAAAATAATAATACTTATAAACAAGCCTGATAAAGAAATAAAAAAAAAGAAATTTTTATTTTTTATTTCAAAAATTAACTCTAATAATAAAAGAATAAGTAAAAAAAAAATAAGAATACATTCAGGCAAAATAGTACTCCCATAAAAAAAAGAAAGATCAAGTTCTAATTTCATAAAAATTTTCTCGATATGTAAAAAATTTTAATATTTGTATATAATATAAAAAATTTCTAACTACAAATTATTATAATTTGTAGTTAGAAATTTTTTATATTATATACAAATATTAAAGTGCTATTATATATATATATTTTCTCTTTTTCTTTTTTTTTAATTAACGAAAATGAGCAAAAGCTCTATTAGCTTCAGCCATTTTATGAATTTCTTCTTTTTTTCGTATTGCATCTCCATTATCTCTAGCAGCATCTATTAATTCATAACTTAATTTAAAAGACATATTTCGACCAAAACGTTTTCTGGAGGCGCCTAATAACCAACGAATAGCTAGAGCTTTTCCTTGTGCAGATTTTATTTCAATTGGTACCTGATAAGTAGAGCCACCTACACGTCTTGCTTTTACTGTGACATTAGGGGTTACTCTACGTATAGCTTGACGCAAAACAGATAGTGGGTTTTTTTTTGTTTTTTGTTTAATATTTTTCATTGCTTTGTAAAGAATTTTATAAGCTAATGATTTTTTTCCATGTTTAAGAATTCGATTAACCATCATATTAACTAATCGATTACGATAAATTGGATCAGATTTTCCTGTTTTTTTTTCTGCAGTACTACGACGTGACATAACATTAAAAAAAAATGATTAAATAATTTATTAAAATAAAAAAAATAATAATAATTTACTTTGGCTTTTTCACTCCATATTGTAGGGTGGATTAATGAAAATCTCCCTTCAAACCGTATATACAACTTTTATTGAATACGGCTTTCAATATTTTATAATTATAAAAAAAAATCTATATTTTTTTTTGTTTTTTTTTTATTTAAAATACTTACTCATTTTAAATTGAGTATCCGTTTCCTTATTTAGAAAATCATGTATTTTATTAATTAAATATTAAAATCTTTAGGTTTAAAAAAAAATAAAAAAAAAATTATGGTAACTATTTAATTTTTGTTTTTTTTAACTTGTTCTAAAAAAGTTAAAATTATTTCATTTTTTACTAAAAATAAATTGAAGTTAGGGAATACCTTTTTATTTAATAAATAAACCTTAGATAATTAAATAGACAATTTAAATATATAAGTTAGCCTGCTTTAGTCCCTTTTTAATATTTAATTTTTTGGTTAGCTATATTTACATGTTTTTGACAATTAACATGGTATTTTTTTTTAATACAAATTTAAATAATAATATACAACGCACTAGAACGCCCTTGTTGACGATCTTTTACTCCTATTGCATCAAGAGTTCCTCGAACAATATGATATCTTACACCAGGTAAATCTTTAACTCTTCCTCCTCTTACTAATACTACAGAATGTTCTTGTAAATTATGACCAATACCAGGTATATAAGCTGTAATTTCAAATCCTGAAGTTAGTCGTACTCTTGCTACTTTACGTAAGGCAGAATTTGGTTTTTTTGGTGTTGTAGTGGAAAAATTAACAAAAAAGTTACCTTTAATATTATTTTACAAAACCGTACATGAAATTTTCATTTCATACGGCTTCTCGTTTAAATTTTTATCCAAAAATGTTGTTTTTATCTTAAAAAAACCTATTTTAATAATAAGCTCTAAATTTTTTTATTATTAGTATTTATTAATAAACAAAGAATAAAATAAATAAAATAACAATCATTTCATTAAAAAATTTAACGGGTTAATATAAGCTTATCCATGCAGTTATGCATCATCACTATAATTGATTAAAACTTTATGTTATGAAAAATATTATTTAACTTTCGTACTTTTATTGGGTTAATTTGTCTGAGATAATAACTTTTATGGTTTACGTTTTTTAAGGGATATTTATATCAGATATAATTTGAGTATAAAACTTACATATAAATAGGAATAATTCTAGCTAATAAACAAAAGTATATCAAAAAATCAGCTTCTTTTATCAGTTAGTCTGGGTTAATTAAACCT